AGGAACCAGGAGTAAGCGAGCGGGCAAGCCGATTATGAATTGAAAGTAAGATTTGGCTTTGACTCAAATCCTAGCTTTTCAGCTACTTCTTAAGCCGTTGCTGCTTCCGGAACTCCCGGGGACGTTGTTGTATTTATTGTCGACTGTAATTCCTGCATGTGAGGGTTTCCCTGCAGCTAAGCCATTTCGACTGTTGAATTCGAGTTCCCACTCTTAGAAAGCGAGGGATAGCTGCCATGCCAGTAGTTCCTCTGATTAGCTTTCCCGCCTAAAAACTAATTCCTCAGCCGGTGCTGCTAAGCTCAAAGTAAGGATATCACTCGCCGGTTCTTGTTCCCGGATCGATGAACCCGTCTATCCTAGCTTCGCAGCTACTGCTTTTATTCCTAAGTTAGCACCCGGCTCTTTCAGGTTTGACAGCAGTTGTAGCCACCGCAGGTCTTTCCTCGGGGAGGGCGAAGTGAGCGTCTGTTGTTGGCGGCATCCTAACCAAAAGAACTAGCCCTTTCCTTGCTTCCTGCTTTTAGAGAGGACGAAGAAAGTCGCTCTTGTAGCTAAGAGTTGATTCGTTGTTGCGGTGTAGCTTTTGAGTGAAAAGTAGCTCTTAGAGACGAGAGGGATAATAAAGTAGCTTAAGCCGCTTCTTCCGCTCTTCCTTCTTAAGCCGGTGTAGCTATTGCAGCTAAGAAAGTAGTTCTTAGAATGAGTGGAATAATTCCTGCTTAGAATTCAGCTAATGCAGCTTAGAACGAAGCTAATCCTTAATCCGTTGCTGCTCAAAGCTTAGAGAGGAGCCGGCTAGTCCCATCTACGAATAACAGGAAATCCAACAAAGGAAGATGCCATACCATGAAAGGAAGGTACTACCCTAAAAGTACTTCCCTACCTGGAAATCTTGCTTGCTCTTAGAGTTGAATTAGAGTTCAGACTGTAAATCAATCCTTGCTTCGAATCACCTTGACTTGAGGAAGAGTGGAAAGGAAGTATGAAAGTGACGGTGTTGTTCCCCGCTTTCAAAGCAGTTATGCCAAAAATACGGGGTTTCTCTTTCCTCGGGGAGGGAGAAGCTAGCCAGACGTTCTTAGTTAAGCCTGAAAGCGATCGCAATCCCACCCTAAGAAAGTAAATACCTGGTTCGGAAGTAGGAAATACTCAAGTAAGAATTTCAAGTAAGACTCAAATCCCATTCTTTCAATCGTTGCTTCGAATGCCTTAGTCCGGATTTAACTTATAGCTCTTTCCGGATAGCCGATTCCTTCCTGGGAGGAAGGGAAAGACTTACTAAACTAAAAGACCAAAGACTGGCTTCCTTACTGCCTTGGCTCCTAGGACTTCAACCAAGGAATGGGAAGATAGAGAGACAGAGACAGGAAAGAAAGAGATACAGGAAAGCTAAGGATATAACGAAGGGCTATACTCTTTCTTACCTCCCCTGCTAGCCCTTCTTAAAACCAGAAAGCAGAGAATAACCCATAAAAAAGCACTGACTGGCCCAGAGGACTATTATAAAGACAGAGACGCAGACTGGCCTACTTTCTTGCTTTCTACTGGCCTTACTACGCGCAGGCTTCGCTTTTAACAATCTCTACTGTTACTGGTTAGACCGACTTGCTGGCTGATTTCATTCCTTCCCGCTTCCCCCATTCCGTGTCTCCAACCGGCCATAGTGAACTTAGATGATTCATCCTAGCTTAATAGGGTTTTCGCCTTTCCCTCGTCCATGGGGCTAGCCTCTTATCTGCTTTCATAGGCTATCGATCCTTCACCTCAATTTCACAAGCTTCAGTTTTCCAGCATATAATAAATGAGAGCTAGCCTTGCGCTGAACTATAAACTATGTGTGGAGCTCTATCTTTACCTTGCCGGCCTTCTTTATTCAATTCATTACATGTCTGTGATTCCCTGCCTTCTTTGACCTTTCTTTGGAGCTCTAAGAATCCCAAGCCGGAATCAGTAGTAGCTCCCAATGGACCAATCTACTATTGTATGGTAAGGTAAGCATTGCTCTTCCTTAACCTTCTTCTACCTTTGAAGATAGCAAGGGCATTGAAGCAATACCTGTCTACGGGGACCAATCATTAAGGCAAGTCAAAGCGTGGATAAGGGGGATAATAGGTAATCGGAGTAGTAGCATTCTCTTTCTAGTCTGTCTTTCTTAGCTCTGACTTATCTTAGCTCTTAGGGATAGATCTTCCTCCCCCTTCTATGACCTTAGGCACAAACAAAACAATAAGGCTCACTAAGAAGCCCAACCCTGCGTGGCAATCCTTCCTCTCTTAGTGTGCCAAGCATGAATAGATGGCAAGGGGGGATAAGCAAGAGCTGTGCTTACTGTGAATCTGTCTCATAGCCTTCAAAGCGTGGACAAGAAGGAAAGCTGTCTGTAAATAGAATCAATCCCTTCTCGATAGCCTTAGGAAGAGTGAATAGGCACAGTACAGGGATCGAACTCGAAGGAAGAAAGTAGCCAATTCTCTTTCTAGCTAGTCTTCCTTTACCAATGGAGATAAAAGGAGCGTAAGCGAAGAAGAATCACATGTATGCGTGCTAAGCGAGGACAAGCAGAAGCTATGGAATAGAGTCTTTCTTTGCCATTCATTAAGTAGGTAAAGCAGTCAGTAGGCTAAATAGGCATCTATGCTTTATCTTATTGCCCTTCAATTCTTCCTTTTCTTTTAGTTTTATTGGAGTCTTTACCACTTATTTGAATGCAGTTTACTCTATGAATGCAAAAGAATAAATGGTTTTGAATAGTTGAATGGTTGTGTAAGATCTTTAGCTTTTTAGTGAGGGAGGAAGATAGATAGTCAAACTGCAACCGATTTGAGCTCTTAACGAATCCCTGTGGAGGCAGTCTTAGAAGTAGGCATTGGAGGAAAACTAAGCTCTTACAGTTCTTATAAAATAAAAAACTGCTTTAAAGGAGAGAAATCGAGGGTGTGCTATCTATTCTACTTTGATGACCTTACCTGAATAAGAAAAGAATCCTTGATTAACCAACTCGTCAGTCTGATAAGAGTTCCCACTAAAGGCAAAGAGAGGACTCAGGAGCAAGATCAGCAAGCGGCGGGGGTAGAAAGGTAAGCAAGGTCCAAGCCGAGAGCTTCACCGCGGGATGGAAGAGATAAGGCGGGAAGGGCTGGAGGAACTTCTCGCAATGGATAAAAACATCTTTAGCAAGGTAAGCCCCATCTCATTCAAAAAGAGAAAGGGTAAAAAAATTCCTTATTTAATAGGTCTATTTTTACGACTTCCTTTCGCCTTCTGTCGTATATAACTACCTTTTAAGAGTTTATTACAGGGTAAGAAATGACCTATTTTAAATAGGGAAAGTTTACAATATTAAACTTCCTTACGACTTACTAGTTATCTTGTGGCATTGGATTCATAGGCATATTAAAGTTAATTACAGTCAATTCGATATATGATAATAGGCATATTATAGGTATATGTTAGGCATATTATAGTTCAAAATTGTTGAATTTAATCGATTTTTACGGGGTTTTATAAAAATGTCACGATTGAAATGAGCTACCCGAAGGAAATTGAATTTATGCCAAAAATTACGGTGTTTTATAAAAAAATGAAATTTGAATTGAACTGGTAAAAAAATACCTTTAGGTTAGCTTTTACCTTACGACTTCCTTTCGACTTACCGGGTAAAACAAATACCTTTAGGTTAGCAAGAGAAAGGCCCCTGAGACAGAGCTGTGGCTGGTTCACTTGCCTGTGAGCTACAGACACGGACCTAGCTTGTTCATTCCCTTCTGCAATACCTAAAAGAGGATCCTTTGACCGTGCTTTTGGCTTGTTTTTTATCGGATTGGCAGGTTTGGAGTCTAGGATAAAGACTTCGATTCTTATTCTCTTTCTTCTTCTTCTGCCCATGGTTGACTTATTGAACTCGGCTTTGACTTCCCCTTGCCTTGCCCACTAGAGCAGTTCCTTCAGCGGAAGAACTAATCCGTCCTCCTGTTGATTGATAAGGGGTTAGAGAATAGAATCACTTCCTAGAAATGCCATCTCCTCCTTCTGTTCAATTCCTCTCTCGATCCTTTGCTTCGTTGGTTTGGTTGCTTGCTGAACTACCAGTGAAGGTAATCCATTTCCCTTTATTTCATAGACCCTGAACCTAGAACAGGAACGTAGTCGCTTTAGCGAAGCTTATGGGGAGAAAGAAAAGATGGAATTTCCGGACTTAAAAGAAGGAAAACTGGTCTTAGTCCTAGATCAAAGCATCTTTTCTTTTCCTGAGGAATGGAAGGGATTTCTTTCCATAAGCAAGAGTAGCATGGTCGATGAGAAAGTGATTCTTTTAAGCGTGGAAAAGGGTCATACCGAAACCTCCCGAGGCATTTCAAAGGGTAGTTTACTCACTTGATGATTCTGGATTAGAAGGGAAATTCAATCTATCTCGACACAGGCTTTACTTTATTATATGGGCGGGGCCGGTCCCTCAGAACCTGAGAATTTGAACTCAGCTTATGTGTCTGCGTTAGCCAGGAGAGCATGACATAATGAGTTCAACCGTTCCCTAAATATGGATCTAAATATGGAGAATTCTCCCGCTCTGTCCCCATTGTCCCACGGACAGGGGGTGTGTAAAGCCCGGCATCGTCCTATCTGCCAACTTCATTCTTCATTGGATTGGCTTTCTCGGACGGCTCTTTAGCCTCTTCTTTTAGTCGAGTGGAGAACCCCTTCCTCTGTGTGAAACCTACCCTTTTAGGGCTTCCCCACTATGCTCTAGCCAGGGATGCATTTCGATTTAGTAAGACCGATTGTATAAGCGCTAAGCTTTGCTTATCCGTTTACCGGCTAACTACATTCGTTTGCCAGCCTTGCTCGTGATGAGCTCTATTGGGCATGACACGAACATATGCCTTTACATTATCCTCAAATTACCCATTCAGTCTGTAATCTTCTGGCGAAAACGATAGGCATTGAGATTTCTACTCTCCCTAAGAGTCATACGCCAAATCGGAATATTTTTGATATCCCCCAATAGTATAGATCTTTCCTCTCCGCCGCTCTCTCCCGACTGAACTATTGGAGTGAGGCCGAATAAAGAGACATTCTACTTTTTCCAAACGCACCTAGCTTTCTCTTCCTTCTAACGTGGTTGATCAAGTAATTTACTTAAGTCAGGCTCGAGCATGAAAGGAAAGTAGGCAGATTCAGTTAATGAAAGTTAGGCTTTAGCCGAACGAAACCGGACTCATAAGCTTAGAAAGGGAAGGCTTTCACGCTTGGGCTACCTCGCCTCTAACTAAGTAGTTTACTTACGAAAATTCGGGCTTGGTATGTGTTGGAGACATCGGCTTTATGCCAGGTTATTAGTGAAGGGTTTTGCTACCGAAAGGCGTAGTAATCCAGCATTAGTGAGTCTCAACTCAACTCCCGGTGGATTGAAAGAGTTGCTTACAAGACTGTCCTCTAAGGCTTTATTCATTCTAATATGGTCCCGAATAAGCAGATAAAGTTTTCTTCTTTCGATAGACTCTGCTCTTGCAGTCGTGTCGATAAAGGAAGATCCCATGCATCTATAAAATATCAGTTTCCAGATGATTGATTCTTTCGGATTCCTTTAGAGTAAGGCATTAAGCCGGAGTGAAGGTCATTGAGTTCCGAAAGGCACTGCGCTTACGCATTCAGTAAGACCGGCTATGAACTAACCATAAAATAAACACCGGGCAAAGAAGGCATGGACCTTATTCTACTATTGATCTTGTCCTCTCTCTCTTTCACTCCTGACCTGAAAGGCCGTCATTCAAGCTAAAAAAGAGGAGTCACATTGTATTCTCCCATTTGATAGAGTTTCCGCGGGTTCAATAGTTGCCTATGAGTGCAAAAACAACAGCTCCTTCTCCAACAACCGAGTCTTCTGATTTCATCACCAGCAGTTTCTTCTGGGCATGTTCTTGAGACTAGTGTCGTTACTGCGGGTATTCCTCCAAGACCAAGAACAACGGATGAAGTAAGAGCGCATTCTAGTTTTGGAATGGAACCTGAAGTCAAGGAATGGAGTCAGGGAGGATCCTTCCTACGGGTACAAGAAGGGTGTAACGTACCTTTTAGTGTGTGGTCCAAAAAAAGCTTTTATTCATTTTAAAAAGTGAACCAAAGCGACGGATTCGATCCAGCCGTTAGGCTAACTTGGTGCGATTCAAGTTGTCCTGAGGCGTGGGCGTAGGAAAGAGAAATTACCAGTCAAGGTCAAATCCTAGTAATACGGACTTTGCAGCAGATGAAAGAAAGAGCTGCGAATAAGAGAACTGCGACAAGAGAGCATTGCCCCCACTAGCTGGCTATCGAGAAAATCAAACTCAACTCAAGAAAGTCAACCTTTTGAATCCTTCTTACCGAAGGCCGGCTACCGAGCCTTGAATTCTTTTTTCCCTCGGTTCAGGGTGACTGAGCTCTCTTCCCTTGGAACCTGGTATTCTTGGAAAAAGAGATAGCACAGTTCAAGCAGAATCCTAATCAGACTCGAGCCTCTCACTTCTAGTAGCCCTGCCTCCACCAAAAGGCTCTGACCAGACTGCTACTTCTCATCCTAGCCTAGCTTTACTCGATTATAATATTTCTATCAAGATCAGATGAAGAGCGTATTCCCACCCGAGGGGAACTGAGCCAGAAGACCAAACAACAAAGTCAGGAGCTACCTTTCTTTTTCGTATGGATAAGAGTAAGCAACTGAAGACATAAGCCCCTTTCCTAGCTGTTAATCACTTCTTTTTTCCCGCCTTCCTCAGAGAAGAGGTAGGCCTGGTTGTAGACAGAAGATTGTCAAGTTATATAAAGTTACACGCTTTTTATCCTGTAGTTAGGATAGGACTCTAACCCTGGCTATCCCGTGGATAGGATAGTATATATAGGCTGTGCTGTAAGAGGTACCTGTGCTTAAGTAATCTCTGCTATCATAAGCATTACTTCTGCCATAGGCAAGTTCAGTGACTCGGGGCAGGAACGATAGAAGACGACAGTACTTCCTTCTTTGCTGTCTGGAGTAAAGTGAAGACAATAAATTACATAAAAAGATCAGGACGAGTAGCTTACTACTAATCTTTGGGTGCATGCCCTTACTGGAGCATTGATAACGAAAGAAACATCGGGTTTTTTCCTCCGATTAAGTCAATGAACTCGTTTCAGAGTTAATATAAGACTTCTAGCTTTAGGTGGGGGAGTTAGAATCTTTCGGTTTTAGTTACCGCGGGAAAGACTGAGATTAGAAACGATCTCAATGCCTTCCTGCCCCATGTACATGGCTTTCTTAAGTCCTCTTTCTAAGTCTTAGCAAGCTCGGTAGGCAAGTACGTTAGTAGAAAACCAGGAAAACCCTGAGAATCACTTACTACGCATTCTATTGTTAGGAAATCCCCAGCTGAATCTGATCTAGTAGGAGAAAGAGCTACTTCGGAGGCAGTCTTTACGATAGCCGTCAAAGCTTTAATTGAAGTCAAGGACTCTACTGATCTGGAATACGGAGTAGTTTAGGTTACTGTTTGTAGTTGAGATGGTGAAACTCTATCTAGAAGATATAGATAGGCTGTAAAGAAGTTCGAGACAATTCCTCTTCCCGCCCAAGACAAATTGATTCGATTTGCCCCCTTAACAAAGCGACTTCTTAAGTATCAGTAGTAAGGACGTGCTCGACTGTCAAGGATTTGTTCATTAGTCCGCCTGTCATCATAGGGGAAATTTGCCTATGAATGGCCTAAGCGTAGAAGAGAACTAGATCTCGCTAAATTCCTGTCTCTGATCCGGGATTCAATTCCCGGCTATTCCCTCCTATTCCATTCCAGCAGGAATAAAAGCCTAACTTAAAAGAATGATATGACATATAATCGAAGATGAGACTTGATCAGCTAACTTTTCTGTAGGCTATGCAATTATGATAGACGTCTAACTTCCTGTCTCCTCTTCTATGGAGAAAGATAGGATAGGTTATCCCGGAAGAGCGAGTCTCTCGGATCAAGGTTACCAACAATAGACTTTCCGATCTGTCTTTCTAGTTCTTACGCCTTATTCTAAAACGACTATTCCCTACCCGCCTTGAACAGAGCTCTAGCTGTTAGATTCTACCTTGAGAAAGGTAGGGTCGAGAGCATGAGTCTTCCGTGAATTCCTTTCAAAGGATTAGATTGCTAACAGGTACCGGGGTGGACTTAAGTCGGGAAAACCTTCTTTGGGCCTAGCCCAATGTCTGGGTATCGTACTCAGAATACTTTGACTTCGTCTTCATGAGGTTGACTAGTGAAGCTTACAACATCGGTTTCCTCAGGTTTTGCATTCAGGGCATAGAACCAAGGAGGATTTCACTTTTCCTTTTCTTTTTAAAGTATGGGAAAACAGAGAGTAAGATGGATACCATCGGAAATTAGATAAATAATCTAGGCTTTCTCTTAAGCCATTTGAACACAGGAAGAAGAATTCAGACAAGCTAACCGATTTTTGATTTCGAAACTAGCCCAGACAACTATTTCTAATAAGTAAGCTAGAACTTGCTTGCCTCTCTTCGACTTCCTCCCCTCCTCTGTCCTAACCAAGAAGCTATAAAGAGGGTTACTAAATGAGACTTCCCCTAGGCTCATTAGAAGTTAGAGGAAGCTTTTCATTGAGTGCTCCTACCTCTCTTAGCATCTAAGGGCGCAATGACTAGCCTCCGTCTCTGTATAACAACATACATCTATATGTTCAAATCAAAGATCAGTGGATTTTTGGGGGTATCCTAACTAACTATGCTATGAAAAAGAGCTCCTTCTTTCAAAGACCCTATCCCACTTGGACTGGGCATTATTGACTTCCAAGGACCGGTTCTGCTCGGGGAGATAGATTTTCCTAGAAGGAATCCGTCTTGGCTTTATTTGAAGTTAGGGCGGCCTATTGAGTAATGGAAGGGGTCGGTCATAGGCTTTATTGCTGTGCCGCTTTCCGTGTCCGAGATCAAGAGAGAATGTGTAATATGAAGGCCTGCCCCTAAGAATTTTCGCTTGCATTTGGGTTGCCCCGCCCACAAAGCCTTATAATTCTTTCGTTAAGGCTAATATCCCATAATAAGATATACGAATAAGACGGATCGGACCGAACTGCCAATGCTTTCATTCCATCTCCACTGTAATTACCCCTATGCATAGCTCCTTCCCTCTTCTATGAAGTTGAAGTGAAGTAAGCGAGCCTCTCGATTGAGGGAGACCGATCTAAGTCAGTTTATCCATTATTTTAGGAAATGTTCGGGATATTAAAACGTTTTCCCGGTCTTTGTCGCTCTAGTACTCGCACTTGGTACTGACATCTAGTAATGGTCTCTAGTGCAGTACTTGTCTGAGGAGTGCATCCCCCGAGCCTACTTATTCTACTCGAAAACCCTATTAGGCAGTAGTGGCAAGCACAGCAGAAAGGAGCTCTCCTAGATGTCAGGCGGGGAATCCTCGTTGTGTACTTACCTAGCCTACTCTCTTAGTCTATCACCGGAGTCTATCTAATGTCTCCTAATGCAGCTAGCAATGCTTTTTTGTGGCACTGAAAGAGATATTTCAATGGATACTTCAAAAGCACTAACTAAGGAGGAAGCGCCCCAAGCATGGTCTGAAATCATAGCATTAGGCTTCCTTCCAGTGCTTGCAGGTTTCACAGTGCGTAAGAGAAGCAGAATAATGATCATAGGCAAAAAAGCTACTGGACTTTGGAAAAAAGAGATCCCACCGCTGGATCTAGTTGAGTTCCGAAAGGAATCACAGGCTCAATCTAGAATCAGTACTCAATCGAAATAAAGAACATAACATAGGGTTGCTCTATGAAAGTGGGGGAATAAACTAAGCAAGCATATGGGAAATGGGAATGGGATCTCTACCAGCTCTTGCTAACACTCGAGTCTTTTTTTTCTATACTCCTTCCTAAAAGAGGCCCTAAAGTGGCTTGCTCTCTTAGGGAAATGCCTCCTATTGCTTTAGGGATATTTAGTCCAACAAGGCCTACTCTATGCAGTTTATGAGACTGGGAAAGAAGATCTAGTGAAGAGGCATTCTAAAGAGTTCGTTGTTCGTGATCCAGGTGTACACCTAGTTGAAAACTGGATTGGATGGGTAAAACAGAAAATGGCTTTGATGTAAAGGCAGGTCAATCTTAGTCGTTTCGATGTCAAATCCTAGTTTGAGTCTTGGGACGAAGAAGGCAGGGCTGATCTTCCATTTGAGTGTATAAACCCTTGACCTCTAAGGTTGCCTTTTTTCGGAAGCATCCCACTCGATCCTAAGGGAATGTACTTGAGTTCTAACTATGGAAGTAAGGTAGTAAGAAGTTCTGATTACCATCCTATAATCATTATTAACTAAACCATCCCTACCTAGGCTTGTCCTCAACCAAGCCATCATACTCCCCCATCCTTCTGCCAACCAAAAAGGAAAGACCCCTTCTCCTTAACTAAAGAATTAGCTGTAGTAAAGTGTGCAACTACTAATTTTTCTTAATTTACAGTAGTGTAATTGACGTAAATTTACTTTGAACTCCTACTAGTTAGATAAGATTTTCTTTTAACTGAATCCTTTTCATTCCTCACCATTGAGATGGCAATTCAAATAGTCTTACTTTATTCATATTCATGGTATAAATTAAAGGTTGTTTACTCCTATTTATATTTAGGAGTGTTGACTGCAGATTGCATCTGTGAATTAGGAGTGTTGACTGCAGATTGCATCTGTGAAAGAACTGCTACTATTTACAGACTGACTTATCTAGCGTTACATAGGAACTCCAAACTCTAACAACTATAGAGCAAGAAGATGAATGAAAAGAATTGACAGCTACAAAAGGAATTATTAGAATTAGTAAAGATACTCTTTCTATTTCATAAGCAAATGATATAGCCTTACATCCCTAGAACTAGAAAGGAAGTATATAGAGGGAATTCAGTAGAGATAATATTCCTTACCTTCCATTGCCTCAAGGATATAGCTTTCTTCGTCCATTACCTCGTACTACTTTTTTGATGCTATTGAATAACTTGTAGTAGCTAATTCCACAATTTACTTTGATGCTACTCTTGAAGAGGAGAATCCCTCAACTTTAGAGGGAATGGGAACTTGCCATCTTTTCATTAAAAAAAAAAGAGCTAAGAATAAGAGTTGAAGGGCTATTACTTGATGCTACTCTTAGTATGTAAAGATTACATTTTCAGTTCTTGAAGCCTTTACTGCTGGAAATGAGACCATTCCACCAGGGAATGGTCCGGGCACTAGACTAGCATCAACTAGAGGTTTGCTCTGTAACGGAAGCTGAAAGTACTGTGAATTCAATAGAAATAGTGACCTCAGTTGAGTAAACAACTTAAAATTCTATATTTCTAGTAGCTGAAAGGAATGTATCTTCGTTCCTAGTAGCAGGAACTAGTATAGTAAAAAATAACTTTCAATCTTTCCATCTGAAGTAGCTGCAACTGCTTTTGAAAAAGTAGCAGCTGAGAAAGAAAAATCAAGGGAAAAAGTAGCTAAGCTAGTCAATTCTAAGGGAGTAGTTTCAGTTGAGGAATCGGAATATGAAGGTTATCCCTATGATTCAGGGGTGGAAATCCTGGCAATAAAGCCTTTGCAAAAAACAAAGGCCACTTTTTAAAATGAAACAACTCTTCCTATTGGTTTAGTTACTGTAAATGAAAGAACTGAAACTTAGCTTAGGGCTTTGTCCTTTACTTTAGGAAAAAGAGACTCTTGCTTCCTTTCCTTGGCTGAGATGCGCAGGACCTTCTTTCTATGGGAAAGATTTGAATTCAATTTGTAAGATCACCGGATTCGCTTTATCTAAGCCAGTATTGTATTTAACTTGACAAAATCGTCTGTAACTCACGAGATCCATCTGATAACACGCTGTGGATTGAAATAATTCATCGAACCAAAGCAGAACTTTCCCATGAGTTTTCTATGTCACTGCATCTGAGCAACACTAGGCAGAAAAAGTACCCTCAATAACTTCCTTGTTACGTGAACACCAATCCAGCACCCAAGAACGAAGCTAAGGAGAGAAAGATGCATGATCAGGATCTATCACATTAGTGATCACCCATTCTTCCAGCGTACTGACAAAAAAAAAAGAAAGACTCATCAAAGTAACTTGAACCTAAAATCCTTCGCCCACATGCAATCACGTAGGACATGGAGAGTAGTTAAGTCTGGGACTGACCACCCGTTGACAGACTTTAACGGGCCTGTCTCTGTCTTGGTAGAACACATGCCATATTATTCACCATCCCCTTTTTAGGAAAAAGAAAGGCAATCTCCTTTCTTTATATTATACGAAGGAATAGGACTGGCTTGAAGCGAACGCACAGTCCTGCCCATGCCATGCCCGAGGAAAGTCTGGATCTTGATTCATAGCTGCCCTATACCTATAGTTCCAAAGCTTACCGCCCCCAAGAAATTTCATAAGAGAAGAAAGGTCCACAGAGAAAGGAATACGCCCGGTTCACCACTGCGGGGCTAATCATGCTACTTAGGCCTTATGCTTTACACATGTAAGTTGAACGTTGTTTTCGGAGTTCGAAAGAGAAGCGGGGTAGAGTAAATTGGTCAACTCATCAGGCCCATGACCTGAAGATTACAGGTTCGAATCCTGTCACCTTGATGTGCTTTAGAGCAGCGGCATTCTCCCTATTAATAAATTAATTTTTTTTTTGAAAATGGATCCGAGAATTGTTCTCTCATATATAACTGAAGTCGCCAGCACATACGCTATCCCTACTACTATTTGTATTATAGCAGCCTGGAAGATATCCAAAGTACGAACTTTAACGCCGGAAAATTATCAATTTAAAGTAAATGAAACTTTAGAGTCAAATCTTAAAGATAGTATATCAGACCAACTGGATCCCCTTTTACGGAACTTTGGTCTGACCCCACCTACTCATTCGGCTCCCTTTTCAAGGGTCATTGAGCGCTTGCTTAATAATAACCCGGATGTGGACCGCTTAACTTACTTAACAAGTATGCATAACAACTTGCTGGAGAACGGTGAAAACTGCGAAACCTTTCGTGAAGTCGTTAATATGATTATTACAATTATGGGAGGGGGTTAAAGACCGTTTGTTTTGTTTCCCATTCTAGTCTTTCGCGACACTTCAGGTTTACTTCTTTGTTAGGTCTCGACTTCTTCTTCTTCGCTATGATCTTCCCAATAGTGCATACCGTTTCATTCCTTTTCATTTTTGGTATCAAACTAGTCCTAGTCCGTCCCATCTATGCTTTTTTTGTCGGACCAAACCACACCTCTGTGCGCCCTGGCCGGGCTGACAGGTTTTTGGCGCCATAAAGTGAGGGAGAGAGAAATTTCTCTCGTTAGGTCTTGGTATGTTGCCGCGGGTTGTCGCCGGCCCGACGGACTTTGGGAGAAGTAGCCCTTCTCCCCCCGGATGTAGTCCATTATATTATAGAAAGATAGACGAGGAGAAGGACGAACCGGGTAACCAAGTCGCGATCAGCAAGGTTGAAATCCTGATCCTGCATCAGGAAAAGGCTGGTTCAAGCCCAGCTCGCCACAAGCGAAGCGAGGTCTGCTCGCTAGCAGAAAAAGGAAGGGGAAAGAAGATGGTCAAGGGGAGGGGGCTAAGTGACTCTCGAAAGAAGGCTACTCAAATAGAGTATGATTTATTATTTGCCTCAAGTGAGTACACCGGACCTGCGGATCGGTATCTATAACAGTCAAGATGAAACTCCTGGCTTTGCTTTGGCGGATCTTAGTCTTTTTTTTTTTCTTGATGTGATGAGCCCCCTTGAGCTTACGGTCATACGAGGGCCTTGCTTGCGTCAGATTCACCCGGGTTCAGTCTCATTCGAAGCTTTAGACAAAGAGGAGTAAGAGATATGACAAGAAAGACTATATATAAGATGGCATTGCGGCATTAAGGGTAAGGGGAGAGCTTCAAGCAAAAAGGGCTTATACAAAAAAAAAACAAAAAGAAGAGAAGGGGTTGTTTGCACGCTTTCATATAGAGTAAGAGGTTACCCAATCCAACCGTTCGTAACCTCACTCCTTTGATTCTCATTTTTATTTATTATTATTATTCTGGAGCCTCAAAATCCCCCTGGGCCAGGAGATTGAAATGCAACCAAACACCTGGAGCCTGAATAGGAGGCTAATCAGGGAGCGCCGATGGGGCAGAGGACTCATTCGAAGGTGAAGCAGACTCAGAAGAAGGTAAGAAAGAGGGATAAGACCGAGGCCTAGGACTCTCGTCACTCCTCTGGTCTCACTCGACCGAGTGAACATGCCCACTACCTTCTACCCCGTCGCCCCTTCTTTCATAGAAAGGGGTTCCAGGCAACTAAGCGGATGGTCCGAGCTAAGCTTCTTTCTCAGGTAGTTTCCGGTCGGCGGCCTTGTCAACTGAATTACCCACTCCATCCTGTGCTACATCGAATCAAAAGATTAATCCAGTTGGGAATTTCCACAACTGGATCTTTATCTCATCTTTATCTCACTAACAAAACCTGAGGCTGATACCTGAGAAGTAGAGTTCCCCTACCCTATTTCATGTTTCATGCCGCAAAGACCCTATCTATGCTACTAAAGCTGGTAAGGGAAATGAATGAAATAAGCTTCTTCAATTCGCATATGGTAAGCCAAACCATTTTTTATTCTTTTTTTTTTCATCTAGAATGCTTTAAGCGGTATTTCAACAACGACAATCATGGTACGAAAGATGGTGCGGTGCGCCTTCAGAGGTGGAGCCAATTAGCCGCTTTCCTTGTTGCCATGTACCTGGTATCCAAGGATGGGACCTTACGCCCAATTCTTTTCTTGCCTCGGACGGGAGTCGTCATCATTGATGGTCTTTCTTGAGGAACGGTTCCCCCAGGCTCTTGAGAGACCTTCAAGCTAGGGGATGGCTGGTTGGGAAGGTATCTTTGGGACGAAATGGGCCAATCAGAATAACGTCCTTTGAGAGTTCGAGATGTAGGAGCGAGTCTTCGACTTTCGGTTCTGAGGATCTAATTTCCTGATGCCGTTGGGTACGGGTTTGGGTACCAGTGACTCAAGTCTTTCGCGAATAGATTATTGAAGAACTTTTCCTAACGCGGTTGATGTTGATGGAAGCTCTAAAGGTTAGAAAACCCATTACCACATGCAGAAGAAGCGGGTGATGCAAGCTACACAGCATAAGTGTATCGCAGACTGACTGATGAGGATTTAGTATAGAAATTCCCAGTTGAAGCTGAAGCTGCAGAGTTACGAACCATATGGCAAATGCACTGGTCAAATGCCACCAAGGGGTCAGACTTGGTGAGGAAGACTGGGAGCCTATCCGACATACTCCTCACAACAAAAGAGAAAGATCGACGGCAGAAGCGGATAGAAGGCCTTCAAGTAGTTGATCCTAAGCTTAAGCTCCGACCCAGGCAACAATAGACAAGCGGAACATGTACCGGAAAGGGAATGAGCCTGATGAGTTAACCCCCCGCTGCTGCTGCTTTTCTTCCCCTTGTCTTGATCGTCATAGGATAGATAGAATAGTAGAGCTTGGGCCCTATCCCAGAACAGAATTAGGTAAGCCACTAGTAGTTAAGCTAATGAGTGATTGTGATCTACGGCATAACTAAAGACATAGATAAAGAATACCATAGCCCTCCGATAAGGCAACTGGTGCAGGAACGGGAAGAATGAGTTTACGACTTTCACACAGTTTTAAGGGATTAATTCCCATTTCTTCTCTCAAGAGGTAAGGGTGGGTAAGCCTTTCCCTTCTTCTATGACTTGCCTACTAACTGTACTGGCTTTTGTCTTAGTCAACAGGATATCTCTCTCGGTCTTCAGGTCCCACTTTTAAATAAAGAACTCCTGTTACACTAAGACCCCTACCCAAGCTGAATGAAGAAAGCCCAAGGGTGCATGACTAGTTCAACAGGATCCTGAGAAGATGATTGCCCACTTGGTATGGAGAATCCATAAGCGCGCATCCCCCCACCTAGGTCCTCTAAGAGTTCAGCCTTCTCGAAGGAGGTTCACTCAATTAGGAAACTAGAGGATTCTCCTCTGACTTAGGTTATTATAGGTATTTCACAAAGAAACCTTCGGAACAAACTAAGATGAAAGAGGGAATGCTCGGGGAACGGACTAAGGGCGGGATGACTAGAAAACTATACTTGGTCCATCCCCCAACTGCTACCATTCCTAGTGAACTCATTAATGTAGGAAATGAAACCGAAAGGACTCTATAAAGTTAGACGTGAATGCTTTCTTCTTAGTGGAACCGTATCACAGTAAGCGATAGGCGGATTTCCTTCGAGAGTCTTGTCTTCCCGGAAAAAAACTAGCTTGATTAGGAGCCACAAGGGAAGGAAGAATGGCCTTCACCCGATTATCACCTTCGTAATGACCTACCTTGTAACTGACATTGCAAAGGCTTATGGGACGCATATGAAAGATAAGGCTGCGGAACTTTGGGGATGAGAACTATTGACGTATCATTGATACACGCCACTGAAGTAGAACCTTCAAACACTTTCTTAATGAAACCACAAACAGACTCTTTCACAGCTTCCCAATTTCTTGGATAAAACATAGCCGGTAGCCCATCAGGACCCGGAGCCTTTAGCGCCCCCATAGAAAAGATTGCATCCTTAATGTCCTCTGTCCCAACAGGTCGCACAACATCCTGGAGTTTTTTAGCATCTAATTGTGGAAAAGAGGTATAAAGTCTTTGCACAACACCATTAGCCTGATCCTCCGAGTATAAGTTCCGATAGAAAGATACTGCTAGTAACTTCAAGGCCTCTTTATCAGTCACCCAATTGCCCCCTTAATCTCGCATAGCTTCAATTTTATTTTTGCGCTGAAGTTGCATGATAATACTTTGTGTTTCGATCCCCTAACCCACATGGCTCTAGACTTTTGATACCAAAGTAAGAAATCCTCCTCATTCTATCAGTAACTTGTAGTGTAATTTTCTAGGTTGTTGTTGTTTTGAAGAATCACTGGTTTATTGTTTGTGCATCCGTCAGTACGGTAATTTCTCTCTGTGCTACAATTCCCTTCGCGATCTCTAAATTAGCAGCTGCCAAGTGCATATCGGTTCTATGTCCGTGCTGGAAAAGGTATGACCTATTGGTCTGGCTTCCTAAGGATCCATTCTTGGTAGTGGCCCAAGGGGCGGTAACTATTACAAATTATCTATTCTACGATGCTAAATGCGCCGAATCACGAAAAGATGTTCCTCATCGCAAAATCTCTGAAATAGGAATGGTTTTCCTTCCCATAGTCGATGATCACTGAAAGACAGTTTCTTAATTTTTGGATTAAGGTAGCTTATCCGATTCCCTCAGGGCAGGAGTCTAGATATAGTAGGCCTCGTGGTACCAATCATGAAGTAGGGAAGGCTAGGATGCCTTATTAGTGAATGGCATGAATCCTCCTCTGATTGTGCATCGATCCTGGAAGGATGGACAGATAGGACTTCCCTCTAAGTGTTGAACCCCTTTTCTTTTCGTATTGTATTAAAATCCTTATGCCTTAGGCCCTTGGAGACAGATCATAGAGTCACGAGGTTCTAGGAAAGTAGTCGTCGTAGAGTGCACCCTCTAAAGGCGTGCAAGCGGGCGGTTTGCCTTCCCCCCAGACCATAGAGAATAGAGCCAACACAACAGTGCTGCTCCGGACTCAGTCAGTGGTTAGGCCTGATTTCGTTCTTGAAGCCCTATCCCTATAGCGAATGATTCCCTTTCATAATAGAGAGGCTTGCAAACTAGTACTATTGTGGGTAGGGAAATCCATCTCCAATTAGACTCTCTTTGGGGCCGATACTGGCCGAAATAGCCGGGGAAGCTTCAGATCGGCCACCCGCTTACTTCAGAGTGAGAGCGGCAGCCCGGAGATGTGCCTGCCAGATTGAGATATAGAGAAGGGAAGCATACACTTGTTCTCCCAGAGACAGGATGCAGTTTCCTACTGAGACTGACTGACCGACAGACATTTTAGCCTATCATTCTAGGACTTCCCTATGAAATGCTTTCCCATTAAGGAAGAGAAGAGCTCCCGCCAACCTTAGAACTTCCCTATTCTATTCAACTAGTAAACAAAGTAAAAAAGTATAAGAATAAGACAAGGCTCCTTGGTAACAGTTGTGGTTATTTCCGAGTGAATACCTGGAATGTCAAGTTGACAGCAACTTGCGAGCCCATTTTGCTTTTTAGGAAAAAGGCGAATGGAAGCAGGGAAAGCTTTCGATCAAACAGTATCTACGCTAAGGAATTTAGGGATAGGCAGCAAGTCATCGCCAGATAGTACTAGGGGATTGGATACTAGTCCTACTTACATCGAGTGTGAGAAAGCTCTTTTGAAAGTTTCTTACGCAAGTTAGATCAGTAAGTGTGAAAGATGAGCGCCTGTTACAGATCTAAAAAAGTAAATAAAGTTAGGAATATGAGACAAGACGCAAGCGGTTTAGCTGAGTTCAGAAATTCCAATAAAATAATTTAGAAGTCTGTAGTCGGGTTCTTGCCCAGTATTCAAAACCTTTGTGTCGAGTAACTGAGCACCTTGTCTCAGATTCATTCATATCTGGTTTTTTCTTTGCCTAACTTGACTTTCCTTCATTCACTCACTATCGGTGATGATGGAGATTCAGTTTCACAGCACAGCTCAATCCCTCTGTTCCGAAGTTTACCGATTAAGAGCATCTCTTCTATTTTATGCGTTTAGCGTTTAGTTCCACAGTGAAAGGCCGAGAGGATAGATTTTTTACTTTACAGTTGTCACAAAGCTTTTGCTTCTCAAATGTCTTTCTTTGATTGAAATGTGCCATTCTTTCATAAAGCCGTGCTAGATTGATGCAAATAAAGTAGATTTTTAAGGTTAGTTTTGTTTTTAGTTTGGGGCGGAGTGGAAGCAGGGGCTAGCTCACTAAAAGCGACTCGATCGCCTAATAAAGAGGACCCCAACATACATGTAGGGTTGGGCTTACAGCAAGCAAGACGTCTAGAAAAAAGAAAGAGAATATTGTCCATTTAAAACTCATTGACTAAGTAAAGTAGGGACGACTGACTAAAGCTATAGGAGTGAAAAGAAAACGATCGGTAGTTGATTGAGGGTTGTTCCTCGACTAAGTCAGAATCATGATCCAGATCGGGGAACGAAAGCCGTAAGTCAGTTGAAAAGAAAAGCCTACAGGGGAGACTTGCCTATATCCTAAGGTTGATATCCGGAGGTCTCAGCCATTCTCTAATAGGGAAAGGACTCCTGGGTTGCCAGAATGCTTTCCTTTCGACAGCATCAAAGCATATCTGATGAAACCCCCAGTCCTCATGAGCCCGAACGGAGAAAAGCAGTCCGATCCGAAGAAGATCGGCATAGTCTTCCTGACACCGGACAAAGCCCTACTCCTTTGCTTTGACAGAAGAATGCTTCAATAACGAGGTCTAATACGAGTCCGTGATCGCATAAATTGAGTTAGCCTTACAGATCCCGATTGAAGAACTTACAAGAGACTCGGAATTGATCGTAAAACAACTCCGAGGAGAATATGTGGTGAGAAACAGTCTCCGGGGAAGTGCTCTTCCTCTTAAGAAAGCGTAATCTGACCTGACTAGAGTATGGGTGCGGGAGGAAGAAACCTACAGACGATCTTTCGTGCCGGTTCCCCAAGGTGTGATTCTGGTTCCAGGCCCGTGGAGATAACGAGATTACCTAAATCTTTTCTCGGTGCGAAGAATAACTATGTTTCGTTAATCTCTTTCTCTTCCTATTCATTCGTATCTTAAGTATGTCACTTCTGGATAGCTAGATTCGATAGCAGTCTATGGCTTATGGCATCAGGCTGCCTAAGAATGAATGATTTACGCGCTCCTTCCTTCATGGCTCTACGCCTTATGTCTACTAGAACCGGGTGTGGAGCGTAAAACGAATCAGCTTCTTTCAAATCCGATATTTCAACCCTGGAAAAAAGACCCTTCGCCTTGACTTTCGCTGAACCTACTACGTACCTCGATCAATTACCTTAGCGCCCTTCATTCCGACCACCCTTTGGTCTTCTCCCTTACTTTACTTGGAAAACTAATACGACTTATTAAGAGGAAGAGCAGGACCCTCATACTAGGTTAGCCACCATTCCTTGCTTGGATCCTACCTCTGCAGCTGTCGCTATTCTAACTTCCGGAGCTGCTATTCGTATTGGAAAGGTAAAGTATGAAAGCTTAGCTCTGCTTGCTTTTACAGAGCCGCAGATGGAAGCTTTTTCGACCCTCTTACTGGATTGAATGAGGGATAGATATTCTTACTTTCCAACAAAGCGATTAGGGCATTGAACCTGGAGTGCGAAAGCCCTCTGATTAGACTTTTTTAGGGATGGGATCTTCTGCCTTTAAGCTTTGAGCTGGTCACCGTGGCAGTATAATCTATAGAACCAGATAAGCCAGGCCAATTAGTTAGTGTGGTATAGCTGTTAGTAAGGCGTAGAGCAGTAGCGGTCAACACTTTTCCTGTTACAGAATCGACTCTGAACGCGGTTCATGGCACGGTTAGCGGTGAAAAAGAATAGCGATTGTTGAATTTGCTTCAGGAAGTAAGAAAGACATTGACTAGGCTTTTTGGAATTTGTTCCAAAGGCTATCTAGAGTCCTAAAGGATATCGCATATCCGCTGCATTAGAGAAGGTTTAGTAGTTCTCTTCCCCCACGGGCTATCCAATCATCCGATGCGCCCAGTAGTTCCTGTTCCACGTCAAGGCGGTTGTTCAATTAATGTTGATCCCAATCCACGCTCTTATGCCTCTGAAATCCCAATAAGATCAGGAAGAACCGGTTAGCTTTCCTTTGATTCAAGAATGTCCCCCGCTGGTAGCTCTTTCTCTTACTATCTCCTTTATGGTTTTTCTTAGGCTCCTAGGGTCAAGACCAAGTCAAGCGAAATCCCAACTGTCGAATCAATTGCTGCGTATTCGAGAATACGAGCCGGGATACCAAGGATGGAGACAACTAACCTGATATTCTTTGATAAGAACATCATATCAACATTTATGCGGTTTCCTCTCAAGGTAGTAGAGATAGGCGGACTCACTCCACTAACAGAAAGAGAAGATCGTTAAAGAAACCTTTCTCGATCCTGTGAGTTGAGATACTGAAACCTACCCAAGTTGCTCATCTCCCTCTGGTAAGCCTTCTGGGCACCCGCTAGACCCATCTCCGTTTTATTATGACGGATTGGCTCGGTGTGAGAGCTCTTCAGCCTCTCTTCCTCTTTCTCATCCCCATTTTTTCATTCATTTTATGCGAAAAGAAAACCTGCTTGGAATGGAGGAATAGGAAGCCCTTTGAGAAAGTCCCACAGTCTCCTCTCTGCGTGAATCCCAGTCGATGCATCTAGGGTTCTGGCTTTAATAAGTTCCATTGTAGATGTGCCATTTTTTTCGGGATTTTGGGCTTACTCTTCTTTTCCTTCGGCGAGGATACTTTAGTTCCAATCGTTTGAGGAAAGCCCGCTTTTTGGCATCAATGAAACTCTTTGATCTAGGAGAGAATGCCACTAGATCAAAGACTGAAGAAGGAAAAGATAGAAGACAGGATGTGACTACTGCTCTCCTACAGAAAGAACTGGATTGTACGCGTATCGATAAGTAGATTCGGGATGGGAATAGAGAATGCATTTTCTCCCTTAGAGCACATCGTTATATACATCGAACTCAATGTGTTAAGCATATTATAATGCTAACTGAAAGGATTCAATTTCTTAATTCATTCCCGGAGCCGGGGGAATAATGATAGTCGAAGGGAGGTAGCGGTCTAAGCCTCTTAGGGTTGGCATAGGAACTATTCTCTCACCCACAGGAATCAAGTGATGAGACCCAGTGAAGTGCCCAGAGGTAGGAAGAAGTGAATCAGAAATGAACAACTATAAGAGAGCAGAATAAGCGGAGCGGTCTTGGAGGAAGGGCATGGATTACCCCTCGGGGGGGAAGCTCTGATTGTCTTTGCTCCTGCCGCCGCCTCATGGAGGAAGACGAGGAGTAGGATCCTCAGTGGATGAGATAAGATGTTTATTGAGGAGTAGGCTTAACCTGCGGAGGAGAAAGACCAGTGAGGAGCACCTTTAGAACCGCCCGGAAAGTCCCAGGAAAGCCTCAGTTGGGTAGGTAAAAACTTCCGGTATGGGACAAGCGAAGCGATCGGCCTTTGGACAGGTTGGTGAGTCTGTCCATTTTTTGAAGTGAGGAAAGTAAGTGGATTCCGTTCCTGAGGTTCTTTCTTCGCAAGAGTCAATGCTAATAAGGCAAGACTGGATTAAATACCTGAATGCCAGGCAAGCTCGTCAATCCCGATGCTAGCGAAGCGTCACTTCAACTAGTCCATTCTCGAGGCAAGCCGGTAAGCCACATCAGCCAGTAAGCCACATGAGGCGGCGGCACTTCCATGGAGGTCCCGCATGAATAGAGGCGCGCAGGCAAGCGAATAGGAAAGTAGTCTTTATCCGCGGCAAGCATATAAAGTACCGAACAGCCCGAGGAGTAGGCTAAGATCAGATCGATAGCTTCAATAGCAAAGAGGAGGTCCAGTACCCAAAGCTTCCAACGCTACCAAAGCTTCGGAGTTTTTTTCCTTTTCCTAACGTAGGAGGTCCTTTAAACCCTTAGCCACCTCGATTACGCGACGTGAGAGACGAGGCGGATAGGCCCCTTCCACACCCACAGCCCTCCTTTGGCTATATCGGAATCGGTAGAAAGGGGATTACGAAGAATCGTAAGACAAGACTAGCATCTCATATTCCTTATTAACCTTGGCTACATCATCAGTCATTTCCTTTGGAACTACCCCATAACGTTCTGTTGCTTGGTCCTTCACAAGGTTCCAACCACCACACCAGAAGCCGGCATCTCTTAACTTAAGGAAAAAAAGCGGGAACGCGGTCGAATAGATCAATGGTTGGCCCGGCCAAAGCTTATAGATCGGTTGGCGCTGGATCTAGGGCATCGTACTCAGGGGATAGGCACTCGGCTCGCTCAAGGCATTCCCTAAGCTATGTTTCGAGCGTTTGCTCAGCTGCGGAGTCAATTCAACGATTCCCCGACTTGATTTTCACACACAATAAGCTTCTTCAAGCGAGGTCTCTCACATCTCCTGATGCTTGGGTACTGCCCTACCGTTGTATCCCGCGCTTTCATTCTACGCTAAATCTCGATACCTTTTCCTCGTCTTCAGAGATGGGACGGACTCCACCCATAAACCTTAGTCGTTCAAACGTACCTTTATGCCCACATCCCTACCCAAATAGTAACCAAATCCTTCTTTGCCCTTCCTTTCATGGAAATTCAATTGGCTTTTTTCTTCAATGACTGTTTCCTCTTTTCTTCTACCAGGAACCCACCCACCATCCTTATTAGTTCATTCGTTCCAAGCTTCATTCTTTTAAGAAAAATTCATTCATCTCGGTGCACTGTGCTTTATTGCTTCTTCCCACCCTCCACCCGAATTCATTTGCATTTGTTTTCTCTCGCGGTCATGCCTTTATCATTTTTGCTATGGACTTTAACAAATAGAGGCAGAACCACTCCGAAAGGTGACTAAGAAAAGGGCTCTGCAATCGTGAAGAGGTTTATCAGCGAAGTCTGCCACAGGCTTCTGGTTCTCGAACACCTTTTGTGGAAGATACTTCTTCTGTTTTTCAGTATGAGTGGCGCCTATACAAAGTTTTTCGAGCTTATCCATCAGAATCGTCAATTGATCTTCTGAGTCAGTCTTTTCTGACTCCTCTGGCTGGTCTTCTACAGATTTGCCTTTGAAGACGATCTTTGGAGGTGCAGCCTGGAATCTACTGCCTCAGGTGCTGAACAGGTCCATTCTGGATTTTGGATGACCGGTTCTTTGTCGGAGTTCCCGGTAGATCTGACTACAGGGACAGCAGTGACTTCTCTGTATGGCTGCGTCGTGAACGGGAGGAAGGTTGGATAGTCAGTTATCCTTCCTTCAGTGACTATCCATTCTGACTGTTGTCGTGCTGCGGCTGAGGTCTCCTGGCTGTCGATGAAACGATATACTCAGTCAAGAAAAGGCTCTCTTGTGTATCCTTCATACCATGCTCGTAGCCATTTTTCTCGATATCGTTTTCGATCTTCAAGAGAGATATCATTCACCCATTGCTCTCTTCTGGGATCTTCGTTGTCCGGTACTATCGTACCTTCATTTCTTGGCTCCGCAGAAGTTTATTTCTTTCATATATCCACTGTGAAGTGGGCTGATTATCAGGATGTATCTGGGTGTGATTCCGAAGCATAGCTGATAGGCGGGCTAGCTAACCAGAAGAAAATAAGAGGTAAAGCACGAGGTTATGAAATAATAATAAGAGTTACGGGTACGGCACGGCACACTTTCTAGGAGTCGAGGAATCGGGTTGAAGTCAAAGCATGATCTACAATTGGACTTGTCCACATCGGTTCTATGTGAATTTTAGCCAATTCTTTCTTACCCACAGGAATCAGGAGAAAGAACGAAAGGACTTTACTTAAAAAAGTCAATTTCGGCTCAGTGGACTCTATATCTAGGATAAGCATTCGATTGGCCTACAAGAACTACAATCACGCCTATTTCTTTGCAAAGAAATACTGTAAATCCTTGTTCCCCCTTTAATAAAGAAGGAAAGAGAACAGATGAGAGTTCGCCCAATGGAAGCGAGTGACTCAAGGTATGCCATCGCTCTTATCTCTTGACCTGAGACTAGGTTGAGGGTTGAGAAGAGTCCTTTTAGTTAATCTTAGCTGCTACCCTACTTATCCCAGCTCTAAAGGCAGCCAGTGACTCGAGGTCTTCTGGAGTGAAATCACTCTCGGGTAATTCAATGGTTTCAGCTCTGGTTCAAATGGTATCTGGGGTATATCTCTTATCTGTTGTTCACGAATCCGTTTCAGGTTTTCAGGCATACCCGGTCTTTTCTCTTTCAGTTGCTGCTCCGGGGAAAGAAGTTTCATTGGGGAAGGTGGTCTCTTCTAGTTGATCACTTAAGCTTTTAGCTTAAAGGACTGATATTTGCTTGAACTTAGCCCGAGTAAGGCCGACTTAAATAAAGATAACTAGGTGCCAAGCCTTTATTTGAAACCATTTTTTTCTCTCTGGGAATCAAAGGGATTCGACTTTCCTTCTGAGATGGAGAGAATGCGCTCCTACTATCTTTCAATCACCGATGCTAAAACAAAGAGGGCGTAGACCCGGTAGGAGATTGAGACGGAATTGAGGTCAGTGCTTTTTTTGCTCTTACAGAAGAAGCTGCTATTGCATACCTTGTTACAAAATACGTAGCTACGGAATTCGTCTAGTCACATGGAGCTGTTCTCTTATCTGCTCTTCCCGCTGTTAGAGTAAGCCTTGCTAGTCTTTGAGGAATCTCCGCTGCTCTTTTCACGGCTCCGCTCTTTTTGACTTTTCCATTCGGGTGGAGTTAGCTCTAAAGGGACTGAAGGCACTGACGGGGTTAGGGCAGCGAGTGATCCCCGGGTCATAATTAATAAAGAAAAATTAGGACATATCACTACTAGACTCTTAGCTGTGAACAAAACTAAAGCTTTCGCGTGGCGAATGCGCTTTTCTTTACCTTCTCGATCTGAGAATGATTACGCGTAGTAGTGGTCAGTCCTTTTCCTGTTAGATAAGCGCTAGTTTCTGCTTTCACATCTGGATGCCGAGAAGAAGCTCCTTCTGTTTCGTAAGAGAATACCGGTCTTAGGTAGCGAGGAGGAGACGGATTTGAACTTGAATCACCTGTAGGCCTTCTGATCCTATGGCGATGTTTTCGCTTAATTAAGCAGCCATAGTCCAGGAAGACTTTCATTAGCAGAATTAGCAGTCGGGCTGTGAACCATAGGCCTTAGGATTTGAAACCCTAGGCCCGGCCTACCAATAGAATAAATAGGCTATCGAGTTGAAGCAATAGCCAGAGATTAGTCGGTGCGAAGCGAAGCAAGGGAAGGTTAATAAATAAGATAAGGGGAAGACGATTTGGCATCTCTTCTTGGTAGAATAGGTAGAGCATGACTTCTTTCAACTATTATTCGTAATAGTGATAGAATGAGTTGTATTTTCAGTTCTAAAATAAGTTTTTTTTGAAAGTCAAGTAGGGCAGAATCATTAGCTGTCAACTGTTCGTAGTCAGCAGTGGAAGAGGGGGTAGCTTTGATTGCTCACTCAAGTCGCACTCTGTTTCATGGTTGAATGTGAAAAAGAATTGCTTTTGTTTAGCGACAGTCTTCTAGGGATGATGCTTTCCCTGTGCGTTATCAATAATAAGGAAGACCGGGCAAAAGGTAACCGCTTTTTGCTCACCCGGTGAAAGGCATAGTAGGTAAAAAGGCTATTGGTTGCTTGACTTCCTTACCTCGGGGAGGTTGAAAAAGCTGCTAACAAGAATAGTTTTTCTTTTCTCTTGCGACCTTCCATGCGGGTTGAAGGGATCGATCCCAATAGCCTTCACGAGGAGAAAGATCCATTCTTTATAGCCGTTACGAAAGCTCCCGAAGAGAAAGAGGTGCTTGACTGCGTGAACCAGGTCCAGGTCTTGCATTTGGCATTCCCGCTGTTGACGTCCCATCGAGTTAGCTAGTTAACGGTGAAACGGATTTAGGAAAGAATAGCAGGCAAAGTCAAGTCCTTGCTACGAATTCCGGGTAACATTTTTTATTCCTTAAGGTCACAGGCGAAGCTGACTTCCTGCGGTAGCCCCTAGGCTATGTGACCAGAGATTTTTATTCGAGATGCGAAGAATAGCTATCTTTCGTACCCAAGGGATGAAGGAGAAGACTTTGCTTTCTTTCTTTCTTAGGCCTATGATGCGCGTTATCCGGTGTTTGAAAGGTAACTAGGAAGAGGCTTCCCGAAAGCATTGATTGAATGTCTATCGCTTTAACATCCTAGGAAGCTACTCCTTTGTCAACGAGACTCCTTTCCTTTAGTTGAAGATCAGTCTATTTCTAATGCAAAAATCCATTCCTGTTGCAGCTGCTACTGCTCTTTTCTTGATCTATCCAATTGGTCAAGGAAGCTTTTCTGATGGTATGCCTCTAGGAAGATTAAGAGGAGATAACGATTAACAGAGATATTCATTTCCAAGGGCAACTTCCTATATGAATGAAGGCAATCCTTATTCGAATATGCCAACATAAGACACCAAAGAAGACAAGCAATACAGGCGCTGGAGTCAGCGGGCTTTCTTTAAAAGAAAGATGAATGGTAAAGACAAGGAGTCCGTCCCCATTTTGACCTCCAACATTTCTCAAAAGTCATTGCTAGGAAGACTTTAGGCACTCGTAACGCCGATTCTAAGTCCTGGTGAGCTTGGATGATTTCGAGTCTGCCTCTTTGCTATAGTCTCACTTGCATTACTCTCCCTGGTTAGGACAGAACAACTATCCCTTGCCCTAATTATTCTCAAAATTTTCCTAACCCGCTGCGCTCGTCGGAGCAAAATTACTTAAGCCAGCTCATTCCTTTCCTTCTAGCCTTTGAAAGCTGGCCAATCTTTCTTCTCTTATGAAATTGATGGTTAGAGGGTCCTGCAGGCGTGATCTATTCTATTATATATACGATGATAGCACCAATGATAGAAGCAGGGGAAAGGAGCTAATCATTATACGGCGAGACTTTGCGAACAGATCTTCATTCCGGGATAATCACTACTCGACGACGGGACAAGGCCAATTGAAAGAGCCCTAGGAGTCCCGGGAAGATAGAGGCAAGACAAGCCGCTATTCTGCCTTTGCGCAGCTTATTCATCGAGAAGCCACTCGCGGCACACAAGCTATATGATCGAATATTCAAATGCGCTTCGATTTCATATACTGTCTTCTTCGCTTTCTCTTTCGTAGAAAGCCCTACTTTCGTAACATCCGACGCTATATATGCTAACATCATTTTATTATAATACATCACATAATTGGCACTCGACTGAAAGTCAAAGAGAGTTACTATTGTAAGCGTTACGTTCAGATGCCCTTCATCCTACCCGAAGGAGAAAGGGAAAAAGCAGACCAATTCACGCATCTTCCGCATAGTACCAGAAAAGCCCTATGAGCTTTCTTTCCATTTGACGGCAAAGAGCAATCGGACACCTGTGAAAGTCACATCTTTGACTAATATACACGGGCTTCTGACATGGCTTCTGAGAGGATTCTTTAATCAACCAAAACCTGCAACAGAGTCCAACATTTCTACCACTTACAAGTTGAGAGATGTTCCATTCCCAATGGCAGAAGAAGGATGCAAGCTGGAAGGACTTAGACAAGATATTCTTCACTTGGACAGGAGATGCAGCGCGCTTAGCGTCGGAAAGATCCCTCTACATGGGTGTGCTATAAAACTAGGAGAAGAACAGAACTAAACGGATCAATTCCTTTGACCGGTCGTTTCGAGCTTCGACGTTTTTCTGGATTGCTAACGTGGTTCGATGACGCCGATGGAAGGAACCACTGGAGATTCATCCAACTTCGATCCCCTAAAGGCAAGTGCGTAGGCTATAGAATCCCAAATAAAATGGAAACAAAAAGAGAGCTCCTTCGGCTCTAAACAGCTACTGTGCTTATTTGGTCTATCAGCTACTCGGCCAGCTACTGAACTAATTGGGAACTTTTTTCAGTCAAGGTCGTCGGATTTAGAGGTCCTTTCGCAAGGGGGAGGATCAGTCTTGAATAAAAAAGAAGAGCTATCGTCGTGGACAGATAGACCACTTACCAGAAGAAAAAAGAAAGGAATTCCTCGCTCTACTAGTAAAGTAGAAATGAAAGCAAATGGTCCTAGGGACCTTAAAAGAAAGCAAATTAGAAAGCATTCGAATTGACAACATGTGAGTATAAACTCACTCCCCTTTTGTGGACTCACACTAAACCTCCCGTTTTGGACTCGCGCGTGTAAACACCCTCGCTTTGAACTCAGAAAGATGGGCGTAGACTCGAACTAATGCTCATGGACACGTAGGGGAAGCACAGAAGGTATATAGCGCCAAACGAGGCTAAGAAGAAGATAGCATTAAATTAAGGAAGAGAGCAACTACGAGCGATGAAAGCGGAAGATTGAATATGAATAAAAGAAGGACGCAACAAAATGAAAGATGAGAGCTGCTAGCAAGCAGAAGCGCGGAACTAAGCAAGTCTTTCTTGTCGCCCGAGGAATGAAAGAAAGAACAGGCGCGTAGCAGCTCAATTGAAAAGGCGAGGAGCCTGAAGTCGACCCGAGGTATTGGGAGTGATCCCCTTCTCTCGAGACAAAGAAAAGAACACAAAAGGAATATCGGCTTAGCGTCTTCTACCTTAATATACGCTATTTGACCATCTCTCTTTGTCACAGCTATCAGACGGAAAGAGAAGGAAAAGAGAGCAATAGACTCCCCTGCTTCACCTGAACCCTCTATTCATTCAACAGAAGCCAGGGGCTGATTGAACGTAATGGGTTGCTGCATCTCATGCGATTGGAAGAGCACGAGAAGGACAAGCTACTGACTTTCTACTTCCTGTTCTATTGGAAGAGAGATGAGATTCCTTCTTTAATTGAATCGGGGAAGCACTTCCCTTTTCCAGCCGGAGAGTTGTGTACTTTCTGCCTTCAAGCCCTGTTTAAGCTTCTAGCATGTAAGGGCACGGAAGAAGAGCAGCCTTTAGGTAAGGAAGCACAACCATTCATCTTTCCATAGAGAGTGCTACCCTAGAGTAAGAACTTTCCATTGAAAAGGAAGAACTCTTTCGAATAGGAAAAATCGGAAGCTTTCCCCTTGGATTGGACCGCGACCGGCAAGTTGTACCTCTTGGGTTCGGGGGTTATTCCAATAGCTGCCACACATGAGAGGACAGTTCCGAAAGCGGGATATGGGCGACATTGCGACAGGTACTACCAGCACGACGGGAGCGTAAGCGTAAGGTAAGGTGCTATAGGTTAATGAAATGGGAAATTCTTATAACTCGCGCTACTGGGAATATTTCTATTTTCTACCGCCCACGGTGTACCGATCTTGATCCGCCATGCATGAATGGCAAACACCTAGAAAGATCCCTGACTCCAGGGAGAAAACTCGATCTTCCTTGACTCTATTACCTGAAAAGCGGTGTCAAAGAGACTCAAAGAAGCTTTCTTTTTATCACGACGTGGATTTTCACCTCCCGTAGAGGCGGATCAATGAGGGGGGATTGGGAAGAGGGGAGCACCATAGACAAGAGCAGATGTCAACCATTTTCGATAACTAGTGGAATGGTTTCCAACTATAGATCTTCTTGTATTGCCCATTTTAAAAACGAGACGAAAGAGAGAGGGACATTAGTGATTCCCCTACTAACAATCTAGCAATGTTCTCGATTTTATTATTTATGGTCGAAGTAGCTATCAACGGCAGAGGAAGTTGCTAGCACTATCTAACGACTCTGTTTGTATTAGTGTCCTCTGCACACTGCGCCTCTAGGAAAGGCTCAACTCAATCCCAACATGGTTCTCTGTAACTGGACGAATTCGGTTTTAGAACTTCCCTCTCTTTTGGCTATTGATGACCAGTCTTGACTTCAGGCGGTTCCACCACTAGGGGGTAATAAAAAGCACTGTTGGGGTTCCGGCCAAGCGAGCATCTCAATACAATACCCAACTTTCTGTTTAAGCCCACTTTATTGACTGATAGTTTATCTTCCGAACCGGTTAAAGACCTAGCCACGAGACCAACTCCGGCTCCGGGCAGTCGTAAAAAAAAAGATCAATTCCCAGATGCTCTTCCTCGACGTCCCACAGCGCATTCAATGGCAAACAAAGCACCGGGGAATTTCATTCTAACAACAGCGGATGCGTTGAGGAGACCAAGAGCGTCTAGAGCTTCTATTGCACCTGCACCAACAGCTTATTCTCATACTCCCACACCGGTTACTGGTTGACCGGATACGAGAACTCTTGTACCGGGAATTCAACTAACTGCTGATTCCGGATATTCCCACTTCTTCTCTTCCTCTTTCTTTGCTTTCAACTGCTGATGCGTCTCTTGCTGGTTGAGATTGAAATGCCCTTCTTCTTTCTTTCATTTCTCGTCCATTCAGCCTTCCCTTTCGTTTCGATGCGAACCTTTTCAATTGAGCTGCATTCACTCCTCTCACAGATTTATATTAGATAGGGCGAGCAGCTTCGCTCCTTGCCTTGCATCTTAGCGCGAGAGGGGTCCCACGGAGCGGTTCTCTAGATTCAATTCCTTAAAAAAAAGAGATTTCCCTTGGCCTTGAGCCTGGTATTTCCTTATTATAGATAAGGCACGCACAGGTGGAGAAGAGCTAAATCTATGTCACTTGGGATCTTAGCAGCTTAGGATTCGGATTCTGTCCTCCCGGTCCTTTTCACCTTTAACTAATAGACTAAGCGGCAATCCGTGTAAGTTACTCGAAGAGGGCTGCTCAACTCAAAAATCTCCTAAAGAAGGACGTACGGACCGATCAGTGCAGTGCATCTAATGTGTCACCCTTTTTGAAAGCCATGTAGCCCTAAACTTAAAGCTTGAAAGCATAGTCCATATAGTCTTCCTTTCAAGCCTTCCTTTCGTGCTCGCATTAATTAATTAATTAATAATATTTTTTTTTATGATTTAAATAATTATATAAAATATTAAAACAAATAAATAATTACTTACATTAAATCTAAAATGCGACACAAAAATTATATATATTTGAGAAGAAAAATAATAAGATTGATAAGAAGAAGAAAGGAAAGAAAGATAGACATAAGAAGAAGATTGATAAGAAGAAAGGAAAAGGAGAAGCAGCTAAACTTCGCAAGGGATTAGCATTGGGCTAAGAATCAGAAGATGAATCAGGCTTTTCTTTAGGAAAGGAAGTCAGCTACTCCCTCAGGCTCCGCTCGTCAGCCGACCCAGGCAGGTTGCCGAAGAGGATTATGGGCCTAGCCAATAGGTAGGGCCTTCGCGCTTGAAGCTGGATCGGGCAAAGCAAAGAAGGATGGCTTCTGGCCAGTTGGACACCTTATCTAGATAGCGCATTGAGGAGTGAAAACTTTCTTTCGTTGGAGAGGCCTCTGAAGAAGCCTACAGCTATAGAAAGGCGGTGTGGGGGTCATCTGGTGTCGAAAAAGTCGTCAAAGTCCTTTCCGTTTAGAAAGAAAGGAGAGGGCTTGTATAGCAGAAGTAGCTGAAGAAGAAGAAGTTAGGAATGTTAGCCGAATCCGGCTAGTCTTAGATTATAGGTCCGACTCCTGGAATCTTTCTCCTAAGAACAAAGATATACCTCTGGGAAAGCTGTAGTATACTAGTAGGTCTTCTGGGAAAGCTGAGCTGTAGACCCCTTCTAATAGAATAGGGCAATTACTTGAACGGATTGGCTGCAGAAGGAGCCGTTAAGGCATGTTGGACATCCCTCGCATGGGATTATTTTGAGTGCCAAACGTGCGTTTTGTCCATATGACGCATTTCCAGGCTTTTAAGAAGCTGGTTTTTTAAAGCCAGGCAGTCTTAACCCCGTATACGGAACTTCAGTTTCTCAGGATTGGCCTCTTTCTTATCCTAACAACGCCAGGTTACCCCCCCTCACTACCGATTCCGAATCTGGTATCGAGAAAGGACTTTTGTCAACCAGAGATTGGCTTCGCTCCGTTTCCGTTTTCTGATTAGCCTATTGATTAATGATTAAGGGAAATGGGAATCAGAATCAGACTTCAGTTTCTAAGTATTGGTCGATGGATGTAAACATCAACTAGTTTGATAGCCCTTCGCGTACCCTTACTTACCTTCTTGGGGTGTCAAAGACGCCTTTTGTCAAGCAGACATCGGGGAAAGTGTTCCCGCAAGCAAGGAAGCAAGCAATCCAGTGCGCAATCAAGCTTTTCAGTTTGAGAGGCAAGGCACGAAGTGTCGGTTCCCACTACTGCCCTTGGTGGAGAGGTATCCCTGGTACGTACCAAGTGAGAAAGGAAGCCTTACCCTACCATGGATACAACCTTCTCAGTAGACCGCCAAGGCAAGGCTATGTGATAGACTAAAGAGAGACTTGAAAACGCAGGTCATCCTTCCTGTGAATGCGTGGATAGCTACTGCGAAGGGATAGGCAGAAGACCTTTCAGTCGTCGATCGCCCCATAGGATAGGGGACCTGAAGAGAACTAGAACATTGCTTTAAGTAAAAGGGGGCTAATGCCTACCAAAGACAAAGAAGGTAGTTATTCACTACCTGTTTTACTAAGCGGATACCACGGGATTCTTCATTCTATTCGGTAGCCGGCTTCTGACTCCATCTTTGAGTGACAAGACCGTATGCCACGTGCGTCCCTCAGCCACTGGTCTTTTCATAAGTCAATGCAAATAGCGAATATGCGTACACAAAATCAGTCATTCTTGCCTTAGCCTATAGCATCGCTCCTTTGACTTACGTACCTTATACATGATCATCCGTTCTCTTTCTCTTGTCTTTCCCATTGCTCTCTCTCATTTATAGCATACCAGCCATTGATCCTCTTCACTTCGCTCGACTGAGTACTCCCCTTCGTGAGAAGGAAGGCCTATGTAAGCATTGTTGCAGGTCAGCGGGCTATTATACCTATCTTCGCCTATACTATAATAGAAAAGCCCATCACATTCTAGTGTGCAGAGCAGGTACATCCGGGCTTCACCTTTGATCGCTATGCGGTCCTTGGAATCGATCGGCTACTTCTAACCTCATCCAATCCCCATATTTGGTTGGGATCGTTATATTCTATTAGCTGAGATCAGGGTAATCATTCTCGCTACGCCCCTATTTCTTAATGCTTGGCTTACGGCCAGGCCTTTGAATGAAGAGATTCTGGCTTTGAGGACTAAGAGCGGTCTTTCTCCAATTTTCTTGAAGAGGCCGAGATTGAAGCTTATAAACCACCTTTAGGGTCACAATTTGGTAATCAGTCATTGGGGTCAAGAAAGGCCTGAAATCTTTATATAACCACCGCATAGACCCAATATACCTATTTCACCGAGGTATAGAGAAAAGAAGAATCAGTCCAATGAGAAGCCGAAGGCTAAGAACTAAGAAGCCGAGATGAGACTAGCTAAGAGCTGACCTACTTCTCTTATGATATTGATAGTTAGCGCTCCGTGGACAAGAGAAGAAGCAAGAACTCATTCTAATCGTGAGATCGGGTATAGGACACCGTAATGCTGTCTACTAAACGAGCCTTCACTGCTTAAAGCCTTTCTAGGGTACTTTCTCTGATGGCGAGCTGGAATGAGAAGAATCCCCACACCGGTCATTGCTGGACAATGACCCCTAATTTGATTAGGGAATAAAGTGCTGATCAAAACGAATATAAACAATGGCGTTCTGCTACAGCACAAATGGCTATCATGTTTTAAGCTCCTATGCTATTATGTACCGGTCAAAGAAGACCATAGCAGCTAAGCTTTTTTTTTTTTTTTATATAGTAATTGGGATGTGCTTTCAAATACATCGAAAACAGTTATCCGACATTGAATGCTTATCCGACTAGGCATTTCATCAATCTCCAGAGATCGATCTTTAAGCTTCAAAACCTGAGTGTGTGTCGAAATGGCGATTGAAGCATAAAAGTTTAAAAGCATGTAATGTTTCGTCAACTGTATCAACATTACAAAAGCTAATAGGACGGAAATCAACAGGTGATTCGGGACCCTCCATTTCCTTTTTTAAGGCTATGTAAAATACGGTGAGCTGAGGTGCTAGAGAGTTCCTTGAAAAAGGGTGGGCAACTCAAGTACGATTGAAGGGGTTAAGTCCAATCTGTCTGGCCTCGCTTACACCAACAACTAAACTATATGGGTCAAAAGACGGCTTGGCCAAGCAGCGCTCTAGTTAGCTCTGATAGAAAGAAAATCATCATGTCGTCAAGGCAGTTCATGAATGAATGGGAATCGTTGGAGTGTCGAGCGCCCATACCGGCTCAAGGACCAGAATTCGTATAGGATATAATCTTTTTCTAAAAGAATCTTTCTATCGGCGGGGCATCGCGTATTGACTGAGGTTTTTTCGACTTCAATAATAAGTAGAAAGATTGTCGCTACCGCTACTGTAACTGTAAGCAATTTCCATAGTTAAGGGGTACAGAGCTCTCGCCGATTGATTTCGCTTTCCTTATTAATTCAAGTAGTTAGGAAGCCAAGTTCCCGTTGGTCACCTCTATACTGCGATGAAAAAGAGATTCTTTTCCGTGTGTGTACCACGACCGGGGGAAGAAGTAAGCTAATTCTTTCCTGAGCTAGGTCAGCTACGCGGGTTGAAGAGTTACCACTTGATTGAGTGGGTTGATTTTGATAAAGATTCTCGCCTTGAAACCACTGATAGAAATACCTTAGGACGGAACGCGAAAGAGCTACTATTTAAGAAGTTAAGCCGGAGAGGCCAATCCGGAACCATAATGGTTTTGGGCCATGAAGAGCTCTAAAACAAGGAATCAGCGCCTACTAAGATAAGAGGCAATGAAGCAGAGCAGCTCAACCAAAGCGGAGAGAACCCTGAATCAGATGGCTTGCACGCCTGTGCTTTTTTCATAAAGGTATAATCTCCCATTCCTAACTTCCTTTTTAACTAACCTAAAGAGAAGATTAATCTGCCAGTGGGGCGAATGCCGCCAGATGCGAGCCTTTTCTACGGTATTTCTAAAAGGGAAATTTTTCAATAAAGGAATGTTCCGAATTTACCAGTTTCTAGAGACTATCCGGTTGCAAAAAAGAAGGAAAGGTATTGAATAACTCGAAGAAGGAGCCGAAACGGCATCTGGTAGTTAAGTAGTTATGTTATCCCTTGGGTATTCATCTCCATAGCCCTCCCTTGGTTCAAGGTCAGTTATGAGTGAAAGAAGCCAAGGTGGCGAGCTAAGGTTTTTTCCCCATTCAAGGAAGGAGTTTATGAGTTCGCTTTCCCTCTTTTAGTTCTTTTCTTTTCTGCTATGAAATTACATAAGAGAAGAAAGATAGTCTCTCCTAAATTCAGCCTTGATCTTCTTAATAAGAAATAACAAATCAATCGAATAAGATTGCACACCCTGCTCTTCCTAGCTCTACTCTATGAGACTTGCCTGTCAAAGGCTAACTCTCTTTGGGTTAGGGTTCCAAATTGAAGTATTCTATAAGACAAATGCTGGTAGCAGTGGAAAGCGAGGAGATTCACGACTCAGAAAAGGACTCGAGCCTTCCCAATGCCAATGAGAGAGCGGTCCCTATTAATATTAATATTAATATTAATAAGGAAGCAGAAATGCTAAGGTTCAAACCCCTCGTGATAGTTTTGGATGAAAACGGATTTCTGCCCATAAACTGACATTCAAATCGTCCAAGTTGCATTTTCCTGTATTTATTGGCATAAAAAGAAAGATATTATTTAAAATAAATCACCAATTGAACTGAACCTAGGGCAAAAGAATTGGGTGGACTGACTTCCCCTTTCACGACTGTTGGTGGCATGGTCTTCCTCAAGCTAGGAGGAATCTTCCTTGAAGCCCAGGTTTAAATCGAGCTACATTCAAGGAGAGAATTTTCTTTTCTCAGAGAGATTATTTTATGCACAGGATTTGTAATAGAAAGAAAAGAAGCTCTGTTTCTGATTCCCCGATATCGGAGACTATATAAATCAAATCATTCTTAGGTAAGGTAAGAAGTCAGTCTAGAGTATAGGTACTGACTTTCTTTTCAGAAGGAATAGGAGATGTGCCCCATAAAGAAAGAGCGAGCGCTCACTACTCTTTATTAACTATTTGAAACTATTTGATCTTCTTGATCTTAAACTTCTCTGACTCTAGAAATTCCCCTTTTGAATAAGCTATTAAGGTTAGGAATCGACGAATAGGTTCTGAAAGGGAGTTCTCGGCGATTGGTACTCGAATATGCCTTCTGTCGGCCTAAGGACTGCTAAAGTCTTCCTACCTTCCCAAGGAGAGCTGCTAATTCTATAACTCTGTCTAGCCTTCCTTCACCTCTGTCCTCTGTAATAACCTTCACTTCGAAAGAAATTTGTAAGGCAAGGTTATCGTTGACCTAAGTAAGTAGCCAACTTCTCCCGATAGCACAGGAAAGAGACAAGGGCGGATTCTTCTACTATTCTATTGCTTGCTACTACTCACACTTAAAACAAGTCAATCTTGAATTTCATTGTTGATAATATGTTAATGATACTTTTCTCAGGGGTAGTGATTCTTCCCCGCTCTCTTACTATTCGAAAAGTTCCGCTTTACAATGAGAGCAGGAGGAAGTGCGTTAATAGGTCAGCGATGGGAAAGAGAATCTCAGATCAATCGGTCTTTTTTTAATCATCTCATTCCGAATAGCTAGTCTTAGCCTGCTTTCTTCTTTCTTCTTAGCCTTCGGTGGGTTTAGCTCGCCCACTCCAACGGAACTTTCTCTCCGGTCCGAGACTTTTCGACTAAGCCCAGTTATTACGCTTTCTTGGGCTTTCAAAGCCACTCCTACTTTCGTATTTACTTAGAGATAGAGAAGTCACTCGTGGAGCTCTTTAGCACTTAGGACTGCGAGCTTAGGCCCCCTTACGTAAGGGATCTCGAGAAAAGAGGGTTTCGGCACTCTGTGAGCCTTTGGACCGAAATAGTGAACCCCAGGGGACCCAGTGAGCAATGTCAACATTTCACACTTATGGAATCACTTTCTAATCCGATCCCGTTGAAACGACGGAGTACGAACATTCATGAAAGAGGCGAAAGAGAGCTGGCAAAGCTATGAATAACTATAGCCGAAAAGGTGTGTAAATTGTCTTGAGTACTTTTACAGCTATACAAAAGAATAAGAAGAAAGCAGGCTAATAATAAAAGGGGATGCCGAAGGCAAATGAGACTAGAAAGCATGGACGATCGAAGCCTTATACTATACGTAGGGTACCTCTTTTTGACTATAGCGTCCTATACTCATCAGATCCTTCTTTTGAATCGGAAGCGAGAGTCTGAGACAAGGCTGTCTAGAACGACTAGCTAGGCCTTCGAGACTTGGTACCTTGACGATGATAGAAATTTCAAGCTGCTTTCTCTCTTTCCTACGTCTTCTTGATCTCGCCCGAAGAGGCCTTTACCACCAGTTACTATAGTTACTTAAGTTGATCTCTTCTTTTCTCCCTGAAAGGGAAATGAATGAGTGAAGGCGCTAAGGAGTCGCGCTTACCATAGCAAAAGAAGAACTCTTCCTATTAAGTGCTCCAGCTTGCTGGCCAAGGAGTCACCTTAGTCTTGAAGGCGGGGCTGCTAAAGCTCGTTCCGAAAGACCTATACCTGATTAGGAGTAATGCTTACCAATGGAAGGAGAAAGAAGGCATACTAATATGGAGAAAGGGCGCTAGCCGAGACTCTTACGCAACTAGAATACTTGCCCAATAGGTGAAGGATCGCCTCTATGTCGGAGTTCGAACATTCGATGAGGGCATTCCTTCGAGTAGCTAAATGCCTGAGTCAGGTCTTCGGCAATGACTTTTCTCTCCGTACAAAAGGTCAGTCCCAGCGCTAATTCACTACAAGAGAAGAAGATAAGCCTTCGCCTACCTAGCCCCATATGGAAAGTAAGGGAAGCAAAAGGAGGGCTAAGAAGGGGATGGGGAAGAACCTTTCTGATTAATTAGTCTCTTTCTTTAGTCTATTTTCTTCCACATTCTGAAGATAGCAGTTCGAAGACGTGAAAATCGTCTGATCGGCGGATGCCTTCATCTCATCTATGAAGAAAGCTAGTGGATAATTTCTTTGAATTGATTATAAAGTCCGGCCTTTTTCAGGCAAGCGCAGGAGAAGCATTAGTGAAGTGAGCGGATTGGGATAGGATCGAAGAACTGAAACTCTTTCCATTTCCAATACCTACAGCAGCTCTCGCTAAAGTCATTCTTTCAACTCCGGAACCCTCTGGCTCAGTTCTTCCCCAAAAGGCTTTTTTCTCTCCCAATCCAAGTATGCGAATGAGGTTATTCACCGTGCTGGGTTGACTGAGAGCTTCTTGGTGACTCTAAGCCAGTGTTGACCTTATTACCTTCGAAAAAAAGAGCTTCTTGGTGACTCTAAGCCAGTGTTGACCTTATTACCTTCGCTTTATGCCTTTCTAGTGTTAGCAGCAGTAGGAGAAGAAGGCCAAGTCGGTCTGGCTTTTGCTCTTTTTGGCTCCTTCGACTCCTGTTCCCATTCAAGCTAGTCTTTCGGTGCCTGCGAAAGCATTTGTTGGCGCAAAAGCTCTTGTTGCTGCTTCGGGTAAAGCATTTGTTAGTGATGGATCACCTGCTAAAGCCTGTTCAAGCTCTTGTTTGGGCTCATGCGAAAGAACTTTTAGCGGCTCCTTCTAGCATTTGGTATTCTGCGAAAGCTCTTCCTGCCTCACTCTTACATTCTGGGGATCCAGCTAAAGCATTTGCCGGTTCAAAGGCTATTTCACTCGTTAATCAATCCAATACTTGCTTTGCGAGATCGACAGGCAAAGGAGTTCTTTGACTCCTGGCAAAGCGGGAATGAAAATCTACACTACGCCGGTCAAAAGCAGCTCCTACACTCCTTTCTCTTCCTTTGTTCAATCAGTTGACTTTGCTGCTATCATCATATCGAAATAGAAGTCTCAGATCGCTACGCCCCTTAGGCTAGTTCAATCACCGAGGGGAGAGAGCAAGTGGTATGCCATCGCTCTTATCTTATTTGATCCTGGCAAGGGCAATGAAGAAAAAGTCCCTTCCTTTAGCTTGGTTAGCAGCAGTGGACGAGTCAGTGGAAGAGCCGGTAGCTGCGATTCTAAAATTTCGAACTTTCTTCTTAGCTCTCGAGGTGGTTAGTTCAGTGGTGAGGTAACTCAATACTCAATAATAAGTTAAGTGAGTAACCTCTTTCTTTACTTATAAGGTCTTCCTGGATCTTTTCCTTGCCTTAGCTTTCTTGGGCTAGGAACCAGATAGAAAGTGGTAGCCTAGCAGTGAGAGTATGCTTGAAAGCTTTCCTTGCTGACTGTATTGCCTTTATAGTCAAAGTAGATTGATTCGGCATAACCATAAGCGGTCTTGTAGGCCGGACTAGTAGAAGTGGTGAGGTACCTGGGAATATGAACTCTTCTTTCCTGGATTCCTTATCGTCGAGAGATGCGGCATTAGCGGTTCCGATGCCATAAGTAGACTGTCGTGCAAAGGCCTCTTCAACTGTCTCAAATAGGGAACCGCGAGAAGAAGATGCCAATGAATCCCCTGCTTGGATCTTTGAAGGAATTACCGGCTTTACTAAGCTTGGCACAGATGTTCGAGAATAAGCTGTGGGACTTGCGGAATAGTTAATTCGATCAATAGTATAAGTGGACAAATCCGGTCTTTGCGACGAAGGGTCTGATCCTGTAAGCGATATAGACCACCGCTACGCCCCTTAATGAGACTAGGGAAAGATGGCTAAGCCCAAGAGATTCGGAAGCTACCTCTACTTCTCACTTTGCCTCGTCCGTCTAAGACTCCTACCGGAGACTGATCCATATCATACCTTCGGGTCTTTATTCATATATAATACATTGTTTGGGGTAAGAAGAAAATGCTTCATCGGACGCAGTGGGCTAGCTCTTTCCCAATGGGGTACTAAAAGCAGAAAGAGATCTAGCTGGTTTCGAGCAACTTTATTTAGAGTAAATGGTTGGATTAGCTCCAGGCTCGTAAGTAAGAGAAGAGATTCTGGGACCTAAGGAAGGGACAGCTCGGTACTCGAAAGTTTCGCTGCATTGGTCAAATAAGGATTCTGATAGGGCATGTTTATGGGAAGAGTGAATGACGAAAGCAGATTCGGAACCGGGTGACTCGAAAGCGGGCCGCAATTGTAGCGACTCCTTCTAGCATTAATTTCCGGGCGTAGCGCTGGTATCGAAACCCGTAGAAAGGTTTGCTTGCCCTACAGCGGCTCCTACCGCTAAGGCATAAGTCTAAGAATTATGGTGTCGAATTCGGGAGATTACACTACACATAAAGCAATTCTCTGAATCTGGTTTGTGTTCAATCTCTGCTCTGGAGGAGAAACATAGATTAGATCCAATGAGTTACGAATGAGTGCCGATAAAGCTACCTCGCGCTAAAGCAATTAGAGTCTTTCTGCTCCTGCGTAAATGCATTTGGGATACAAACATGCAGTTGAAAAAACGGAGATTTAGCTTCTAAGGTCAATTGCCAGTAGAGAAATGAACTCCCAAACAAAGAGACAAGGGGACCTTTCTATGTTAAATAAGTAAGACAACTTCGATCCATACTAAACCGTCTTGAGTTCCATTCTGGTTCTCCCCGCTTTGAGGCGAGGTTGAATCTTTCCACTGTTCTGGGGCTTGAGTTCGGTTCGAAAAAGAAATGGTAAAGGTACGCAGCAGGTTCCGAAGTCGAAAAAACAGCATATTTCCCCTGTTCCTGTTGGTACGTTCAGAATTGATTGTTGGGGCGAAAAGAAAGATTTCCCTTTTCCGGTCAATTGCCAGTACAAAACTGAATTGGAAGAAGAAAGGATCTGGTTGAAAAGAAAGCCAGGGAAGAAGAACTAGCAAATCAATCTTTCCCAGGTTCCCGAATAAAGAATCTTTTCCGATTACCTGATTTCCAAAGGAAAGATTGGCAAAGGAACATTGGAAATGTGAGAGAGAGGTCTCTCGAGCCCTTTCAACTCCTTCCACGTCTGATTTCGGAAGCCTTTCTATTGAGCGCCTTTGAACTGATCTTGACGCTGGAAAACCCGGTTTTTCTGAGCTGAAGAGGTCCTAGCGCGCAAAAGAGAGTTGGGGAGGAAGATATAGTTCTGATAGGTGTGTTTGCCGAAGAAGAAGGATTGCCCAGCCCAAAAGCAAGGGCTTAGCCCAACAAGCGAAGGGGCGAAGCGATGAGTGTTTTCCCGCCATACGGAATCAACTCTGGTATGCGGCTTGGAACCGAATTTAACGTGTAGAAGTCGAATTACTTAAGTTTTTTTTTTTTTTTTCAATTGTAATTCTTAATAGTATTAAGCAAAGTTTCATACTCTCTTTCTAAAGTGGAAGACTTTCTTTATTTTATAATGCCCTATAAGCAAAGCAAGCTACAGTTTCGACGTTTCCAGCAGAAAAGCATAAAATACCTGCTTCAGGAGTTAAGCCACTAGAGGTAAAGTGTCCAGCAAGAAAGCTTGACGCAGGAGCGTTTAGCGTGAGCTGTGCTGTTTCATATGCATATGCTAAACCAGAGCTAGCTTCCAGGTCATCGTCAGCAGGGGCGAAGCGATTCTGCGGATAGTTCACGATAGATTGGGGTTTCTCAACTAGATTCTGTTTACTTTACAGACATTGATTTTGTTTCCAGTGAGGTTGCTTCAGCGTCTTAGCCAGTTGAAGAGTCTGCGGCCGTAGGAATTGCTGCCGCACCTGGTCCACGCCCAGAATAGATTCCGCATTAGCCTGTGGAAAAGAGTACTAAACTAAGAAAGAGGACTGACGAAAACCCTTTCTCAAAGCTTGCCCCAGTGGTTGAGGCTGCAGCCCCTTGGGGGTCTTAGCATAACCTTTTGGCTACTCAGCATCAGACCAGAAGTGCCTCAGGAGACTTTCGCCTGCACAAACCCACTAAGCTTGGTCGAATAGCAATCGAGTCGCCTAGCTCTATTTAGCTACTTTATCTTAGCTCTCTGCGCCTGAAATTGGATGAAAAGCATGACTTTAACTTTAACTTTATGGCAGCATAGGAGACTGACTTATCCGATCCGAGATGGCATGCTTAGCCGCCCTTAGCTGATATGGCATTGAATGCTGATTTGGCAGCATATCCGACTAATTTCTCAAATTCTGTTTCAGGGGCCGCCCTTTAAGTAACAAGGGTTTAGGCTGCTAATTGATAAGGGCTCGGTACTCATTCTATAGAACGAAAACCGTGTAGATTCTTCTTTTTATTATTATTATTATTAAGGGGTTCGAATCCGTATTTTGACCACTAATTACACTAATTAACTGATTCGGGAGTGCCCAATACCAATAAGGGAGCTCTTTCTGGGACGCTTTGATATCTTCCTTTCCAGCAGGGCTATCCAATCATTCCTATCTCGGGCGCTAAGGGTCTTTCTTCCTGGGGTAAATGAAAGTCTTTTTCTAATTCCGTTTTCCGGGTTAAGCAAGATGCGGGAAATCCGTGTAGACTACGCTTTTTTAAGGGGAAGCGGCTGACGATAAGGCTTGTGTTAAGCAACAGACAGGGGAATCCGCCGCGTCAGGCTTCTTGCTTGATTAGCGTGTGTTAAGTCAATATCGGGAAAGCGTCCAGCCCCGGAACTAGACTCGGGGAAGAACCAATCGGTACAGTAAGAGCTGTATCATATGCTTTCCTAAATCTGAGGCTGTCACGCGCCAGAGGAGTTCCCGGGTTGAATAGTGGCTTGAGGACTTTCAGTTTCTTCAGTCGAGAGCTGCTCCTGAAAGAGTGTTTGCCGAAAAGGAGAATCAGTTAAGAGCAAGATCAGTAGATCCCAGACTGAAGTTTCGCTGCATCGGCCAAAGAAGGAGCCTTAAACGAAGGCTGGCAACCCGCGCATTGAGGGGAGAGAAAACTTTAATATCTGATACCAGACCGGAATGCCAGCTAGAGAAGAAACAGAGTCCCGACCTCCCTTAATGGAATTGAGTTAGAATAAATCGACTTGAAATGCCCTTCTCAAAGCTGTTTGTCCTAAGGTTCGAAGAGCGGAGTTGCAAGACTAAGGAACTACTAGGCCAACAGGGACAACTATGACAGGAAAGCAGTTCCACCTAGGACTGCCAAGGAGCGAAAGAAACTCGAGCACAGCCAGAGGAGAGAACCCTATGAGAAGAGAACAGTATCTCCTGTATGAAACAAGCAAACTGAACCCAGGGATGGGGAAGGAAGTTTTGTAAAAAAGTACACACGACATGCTTAGTCACACATTATCTCGTTTACAACCGAGGATTTTGCTAAAAAAAAGAAAGAATCTACGGGATCATCTCAATTGGGAACGGGTTCTATTATTGATAACAGGCGTTTGATCACCCGAAACACATCACTGAAGTATCCGGCGATGCAAATCGGAAATATTCCGAGGGCTGGAGAAAGTGTGATCAAGGAAATGAGTAAGAAAATAGAGCTGAGCTCTATAGCCGAGGTAAGTCAACGACTAAAAAAAAATCCATTAAAGAATGCTTTGCAAACTTTATGGGCGCGTATTGAAATGCAGAATATGCCCGAAAGGGGAAAGCCCCCCTCATTTCTTCATCAACGAATACCATCAAAGGTGGACTCATTCCACTACCACCTTTAAAAAAGAAAGGTCTTCTACTCAGGGACACCTCAATTGTGAAAAGCACGAGTGTATGCACAAAGGGAATGCTAATCAAAACAACACTCACTTGCTTATCTATTGGGACTTTCATCTTTTGGACGGGGATTTTTATTTTTAAAATCTGTTTTACACCGTAAATGACTATGTTGCGTCTACCATCGGGGTAGATGAATCGACGGATTTCTATGAAGAAATAAGAGCTATGTCACGGGCCAATTATCGTTTTGACGAATGCTTCAATCAAACATTAAGAGACTTTCTTGAAAGACTAAGACAAGACGAAGTGTCTATGACGCCAGAGGATCAAATTTTTGAAAACAACTTTATAGATCTTATGAGGAACACTCATACAGAAGCAGTATTCAACTCCCATGATTCTCTGAAAGGGGTGAGGGCCGTAGCAGCCATACTTGGGGGTGCTATGCTAGCAATCTTTCTTGTCAAAGCGGCAGGTATTTCCTGTAAGTTCCACTTTTCAGGAAATACCTTCGATAATATATATTTCAGGTGTCGCTACCCGAAAGAAAAAGAAAAAGAAATATATTATTATAAGATTGAATCGCCAAGGAATAAATATAAGCAATCAGTCTTTGAATTATTGAAAAATGCCATCGAATACCTATAACCACTCCGCTTTCAAGCCCCCTTTTTTCACTGACAGGAATTGCATTCGATCGTATGGACGTCTGAACCCTACCTATTGGCGTGTATCGACCTACTAAAGGAATTACAGACAGAAGCAAGGCATTAGAAATCTAAGGCAGAAGAAAGGGATAAAGATTCATCTGTAACGTATTACCTACTCTCCAACTACAACTCCAACCGCAGGGAATAGCGTAGGATAGAGAAAGACTGCCACTCTATATCCTTTAATAAATGTAAACCCTGATAATAGGGCTATATATTAATAGCTAGCTACTTGCCAATTCATTTGAAATAGGCCTTGCCTGAGTTACTCATATCCCTAAATAAGGAAAGAGTCCTGCTTTCAAACCAAATTCTTAGTCCCTTTACTTTAAGAAGTTTGTAAAAAGGCTCAGCAGAGGAGATCATGCGCCCGACAGAAGAAAAACGTAAGCCTTCTTGTAGAATATATAGGCGCTACCCGAAAAGGACCTCTATTTTGACCCTTTTTGAACCACTCATGAGACCACGTGAACGTGGGTTACCCTGGTTTATCCTGACGAGACAAGACTCCTGCATCGAATATGGGTGGAGGGTGGATCAGGATAGAAAGGTAGTTTCCTCCAGCAAGGGGGATGACTTCTCCCTTGCCCTTTGAAGAGCGAATAACAAGCGCTTTGAATCAAGCTCTTAGAGTACTCGTAAAGATCTGAAAACGTAGTTTTTCTTTTTTAGAAAGAGATTTTTAGACCTCGCCTCGATGTTGGAGCTAGGGCTGGCCTCTCCGGCCTACGGTGAGGTTAGGATGAGTGGATAAATCAACCAGCAAGCAAGATCTTGCTAGGCTTAAGCATTCAAAGAAATAAGGCGCATTGAGCGAAGTAACCGCGGGTTTTCTCTATCCTATGAAAGGAAGGGCTAGCCTGGGCCTTTCCAACCTGCCGTCTTTGCTTGTCTGAAGTAGTACTCCCAGTGTAAGGCAAATAGCACGGCATACCCTCACCAATGTGAATGAGCAGCGGGACACCACCACATCTTAATCTGTCTCCGCTTCACAAAGAAGAAGAACCCATTCTAGATGAAATTTTGTTCCTTTACTCTGGGGTATATATAAGAGTCAACCTAGGCTTTCAAAGCGCTTAGTCGTTCACAGGAAAAGCACTTACTTCTTCCCTTTCCTTTCCCTGTCTAGTAGGAGTACAAGCATTCACTCCATTTAAGCCATTGCATATCATAGAGAGCTAATTCTATTACTATCCTCAGAGATAGATGCTCGAAGTCATAGTGTCGTACCCAATTAATCAACTTGCTTGCCCTCTTACCTTATGAGATGGCGAGAATCCGTTAAGCATAAGAGTAAGAGGTCTTGGATAGCTACTCCAGTAAAGTCAACTCGGAGGGTTGTTGAAGAATTCTTCAAGAACCCTACCATTAGAACGAGGAAGAGAGAGACTTGAAATATTTCCCTTCCCTTTTAGAACGAAACTAGCTCCTAATCTCTTCCCTTCTATAGGGAGACTAAGGCTTAGCCTGCTTAAAGCAAGAAGAAACCTCCTTCTGTTGAGAGTTAGTCCGCTCCTGTCTACCAAGAAAGAAGGTAGTTTCCTTACTTAGTGATTGAAAAGCATTACATTAAGGGGCTAAGCCTATATAAATAAGCGAGAAGACCCTTAAAAGCAGGTAAGAATGCTCTTAGCGCCCTAAAGCATCTATCTTTTCTGTCCTTTATGCAGTGAAGTCTTTTTCTTACACGTACTCTAATCCTCTGAGCTACAGGCCCCGCCTCCACTCGATCGAGTGAAGCTCTTTCGGGCTAGTTCTTAAAGACAGGCCCTTAGCCAGGTATAGAAGCTGGCAATGAAGCTGAAGCGAGTTCCTTGTCTTTCAGAAGGAAGTTGACTATTATTCTTTCAGAGTGCGCGAGTCGGGTAAGAGTGCTAGGAGTAGTTGACATTCAAGTGTGCTATAAAGTCTACGCACCTAAAATAAGCATAAAAGAAAGGTTGGGATACCCTTATGGGTTAATGCCTAGACCAGTGAAAAAGATGCGTTAGAAAGCATTATAGATGCGCTTAAAACGAAATTGAGTTAGACATGCGAAAAGAACCCTTTCCCGGGCATTCACCTATTAGAACTCTTCATATCATAGGAAAGAGTCCTCTGTCTTTTAAAAAATTTCCTTCTTTTAAAAGCAGAAGGCTAAGATAGTTAATAAGAAAGAATGCAGTTAGCGGCGCTGCAGAGAATAAGACTCACTCAGTCTTTACATGTCTCTTAAGGCATAGAAAGTACGAGGAGAAGCTCGAACGAGGAAGAGTCTTCTTCTTCCCTTCCTTCTATCTTAGAGGTACGAGCGGCTAAGCGATTAACCAACCCTAATCTATTTTGCCATCCACGTTGGCAGATCGCCTTATCCTTAACGTTGAAGCGGGATCAGATGCGTCAAAGAGTGCCCATTGAATTGTAGGCCGTTGAAAGCCGGCCAATCGTCTGAAAGGTTTGAAGGCCGAAATCGAGTTCGGCCCGGTCAATCATCTGTAGAGCTGACAGTTGTCGAATTGGGTTCTTCGCGGTCTTCCTCGCTTAATTAGATATTAAGATATAGTTTTACTTAAAAAAGACCAAAACACCACACCAGGAATCAGAATTGAAGTTTTCAACCTTAGTGGGCAAGACGGCAGAAAAAGTCTTTTTCCAGTCAACCTATGTAGAATCCTATCCGGCTGAAAGGCTGAATCTTAGCTCTTTTCCTTCTCTTTCTCCGGTAAAAAGCCCTAAACGGCCTACAGGCCGGCATCTTCCTCCGATAGGAGAATGAGTCTAAAGGCTGACTCTTCCCGAGTCATCGCCGGGCTTAACAAAGATTCTTGTCCCGAATTGCTTTTTTAAGCATATGGGCTTTGAGAGTTTTGCCATTATGGGGCTCTTTCCGTTTAGCAGAGCCGGGGAATTCCACTCTTCTTTCATAGATTGGGAACAAAATAAGCACCAGTAGCGTATTGAGTTAGATGAGCTACATGAGTTTCATTAGCTCCTAGCGCAGCATATCTGAATTCACTATAGGGTTAAGAGTGACTTGCTTACACTGCTGAATAACCTTCACTTTAGCGAGCTTCCGGAGAAACTACATTCAACAGGAGAAAGGAAACTTTGAATAGTAAGGAAGTAAACTGGAAGTAGCATGATATATAGGTAGTGTTCGCTTGTTAGGCAGTTGCAGTTATTGATGCTGGAGATCGGGAACATGGCTGAATAAGACAAGGTGTTTAGGTTTGAGATGGGTCTCCAGGAGTGGGCACGGAAAGAGCTGCAAAAACGAAATCTGCAGGACCTGGCCTCAGCAATTCGAGTAGCAGAAGGCTTGATGGAATTAAGGAAGAGGCACGTGACTGCTTGACTAAAGCAGTTAGATGAAGGGCGGTGGATGGGATAAGAAAGTAGGCAGTCGGCCAAGCATGGCCAGCCAAAGAAGGCTTCTTGCTTTCCGAAGCCTTCCAAAGCACATAACCCTTCTTAGCCACAACAGATAGACTACTTATTCTGTAACTCCCAGATCGTCGAACTTTCGGCGGATAAGATAGAGCAAGGATTGCTTTTGCCACCTCCTGGAAATGATGCCAATATGGAATTCGTCTACCACTCTACCAGAGAAGAAAGCAAGGTAGGCTGTTCAGTCTTCTGGTCTTCGGAATTAAGAGTTTGGAACATCTTCTCCAAAGGTGGTTGTTAGACTTCGCTCGGAAGCAATGAAAGTCTTACTTTCGCATGTAGTTAGCCTTCCGAACTTTTGTCTGTCGATCGATTGGGTTTCGGACTATAAATGAATCTTTGACTCTAGAAATTCAAATTACCTCGATCAGTAGCAGACAGGCATCGAAGAGCTTCAAATTCTTCGTCTTCGCTTCCCTATCTACTCCACGACTTCGCCCTCATCTATGACAAGCCTTGGGGAGTCGCTCACCGGATCCACTCTTTTGAAATCAATTCCAATTTCCGTTTCGGTAGTGGGAGTTTACAAAGAAAATAATATAAATGACTCTTTCATGAAGACCGACATCCTTTCAATGACAAAAGAAAGGGCTTTTCAATTAAAATATTATAGTAATATTTTACGTTGAGCCCTATTAATTAGGTTAGGCTTAGTAGTTGAAGCCATTAGGCGCAAAGGTCGATTCCCTAGGGGCATTCCTCAATCTTGTAGACAAAAGAACTATTTGCTGTGCCAAAACCAGCTCAAGCGGGCATCTCCTTAACCTTAAGGTGATCGCTGAAGGCAGACTTCGGTCTTCACGATCGATTGAAGATGGTGTTCAGAACAAGATAAGTCGGACTCTTTTGTGAGATACGTCCATTTATTTAAGCCTATCCTATTTAAATTTAATAGGGCTCACTTATTTTAAGGACTACTTAAAGGGAGAAGGCGCTTGGAGATGGCACCGGGCGTACTTCCTGCCTAGCTTCCTGAAAACAAGGTTGAAAGAACTAAACTAGTCCGCCACTCTCGGCATTTCCCTATGTGACGCAACCCTTCACTAGTAAATTCATTCCTTCACTTCACTATCTACTACTGAAAACTGAATTGCATTGAGGTAGTGATATCGCGGATACTAAGCACGAAACTGAACTGAAAGTAATCTTGATCTCGAGAGTTCTGACTGGCGAAAGCCCTATCTCCTTGTTGGAATCCCCTATCTTCTCGATGGAAGAAAGTCCGATGCTTGCTTAAGAAAAGAGAAGGAGGAATGATAAGAGAGGCAAGCGTTTAAGCTTTCAGAGGCTAACTTCGCGCTTCGACCAAAATTAGCCACTAGACCGAAGAGGTGGTGCTTAACGATACAGAGAGACTGCGAACGCTAGGTGCTTTTAAGAAAGCACCCTCTTATCCAAACTTGTTACTGGACAAAAGTCGAAAGGTAGTTGTTAGACTTAGCTTAGAGTGCAGTCTTTTCGAAATTGGAAACTGCCTTACATTGGTGAAGTGATGCCACCCACTTTAACTTTAACTTTAACTTTAGGGCTGATTCCTTAAATTTAAATGGCAGAAGGGGAAATTTTCCTATCATGATTGGATAGAGGTTTTGGAAATTGGCATTCTTGGCATTGGATGCAAAGATCTTGGTTGAATTGAATCATTCACTTGCTTATCTACTCCAAACTCTAACGAGTACCCGGGATTCGCCTATCGGAAAACTATAGTACTCTAAAGCAAGCCTATACCTATACGATCAACGGGCTAGCTTTCTATTCTGATATGTAAGGTTGCTCCTAGCTGATCGGAAAAAGAAGGTAATGTAATTTTATTCGCCCAGTCTGAACAACCTCCATGCTCCATGTTAACCCAATCAAAAGCCCTTTATCTTGCACGCTAGCATGCATGGAAGAATTATCTCCCGAAGCAGGCTATTCTCTTTTTTCGACACAAGCATCACAATGCGTCACAAGACCTTCTTTCTCTTTTCCTTAAGCCGTCGTAGAGTCTAGCGAAGAAAAGCACTAGGAATCCTGTCTAGAAAAATATACTACTCGAAACTCAACTCATATCGTAGCATAGAAAGAAGGATGGAAAGAGTACTTGAAAAAAAGCCTATGGTATCCATGCCTGCTTCAGTCAGCTATTCATTTCCAGGGAGTTCAGATCTAGCTAGGTTAGACGGTTCAGTTCGCTTGCTTCACTTCATCAAGGAGTTTGGCTGCTCTTCCCCTCAATCAATGCAGGCACCTTTCTTCGCTTAGTAGCACTACTCTAGCTATAGGTTAGAGCTTCTTTAGCGCATAGCTAGTTTGAAGTTCAAAGAACGACTGGGGAATTCTCAAGCTTATGGGTCTTCCAATCAATCTTTGTGAGAAGCCTCTGTTCCTATATATGTAATAGGGTAGGGACAAGAAAAATAAGCAGGAATGGTACCAATGGCACTTATCCTGAGTCCTATTGGTTTTTCTCCAATCGGGATTAGTGAGACCCGGACGGTAAAGGCTTGACCATGATAGTAAGCGGAGCAGATCCCATTCCCAAGCACTGAGCGGAACCATCCGAGCACACCGAGCTTGGTTGTTTAGTTTGGTTCTTTCTTTCTCTGAGTAATGCCCTAAGGTTTGATGTCCGGGGTCAAAGAATGAGCTAAGCATCGAGCGAAGAGCCGTACCAAGGTGAGTACGGGGATGTAGTGAAGCATACCGAGAGAAAGAGCACTGAAATGAACCATATCGAGCACAGGTCTCACTCTACAAGTTCAGTTCGATGAGCTCCTAGCGGACCTGTGCCTACTATCTACTTAGTGTGTGTGCTAGGGAAAGCAAGCAAGCTAGTTCTCACTGTGTCCGGTGACCAACAAGCTTGTGGACTACTGCTGGGACGAACTCTTCTACATACTGGTGGGACTATTCACTGAATGATAACAGATTCGGGGAACCAAGAAGGCACTCGCCCAAGAAGGGAAGTTCACTCTTTTAGTAGCTGTTCCGGGGATGGGAGGATAGAATAAAACAGCATTTTTATTGGATGAATATGAATATTAAAGGTATATGTTAGGCATATTATAGTTCAAATTGTTGAAAATAACCATTTTTCACGTCAAAAAATTCAGTTTTCAATGAACTTATTATATAAAGGGGGAAATTGAATTTATGCCAAAAATTACGGTGTTTTATAAAAAAATGAAATTTGAATTTATAACTTTAATATGCCTATTAGAATGACTTCAAAAAGAAATTACTTTTACATATCATCGACTCTTTATAATTAAAAAAATAAGAAAAATTTACTTTGTGTTAAGTGTAAAAATAACTTTAATATGCAAATTACTTCCGAAAAATTACTCAACTTTCCGGATGGAACACTTACTTTAAGTAAAGCAAGTCTCTCATATATTTCTATATCCTTGTACGATCTCAATGGGACTAACCCGTATCTTACCGTACTGGACTTTGCACTCTAGCATCAGTCCGTATTCCCGCATACAACCTTCCAGCCAAGCCGTCTCCTAGAGGACATACGCAGGTGATCTCGACCATCTCTTACGTAAAGCTATAGACTGTCTTGCGTCTAGTTTGAGACTTACAGTTGACTAGAAAGACCTCTAAAACTCCTACAAAACTAGGAAAACCCTACGGAGAAATTAGTCTTGCACGAGACATGCATATAAATACAAAACAAAAGAAAAAGTCTCAGATAATCCTAAACCTTTGCTAGCTGTCAAATAGTACCTCATTCTATTTTTCTTTTCCATTGGCTAAGGAAGTAAAAGCTCTTTACCTTCTAGCTAGGGTCCACTTTTATATCCTCTAATAAAGCTTTCCCTTTATTATCATAGATTCATTCTTCCTTATACAACCTAGCGTACAAAAGGATATAAACAATCTTGAATAGCCTCTGATCTTATAGCTTATACTAAGGGTGGAAGATTAATTCAGCAACTAAATAAAGGCTCATCAGTTTTACCTAAGATGTTTCGGATATGAGGATTGAGCAAGGATTTCAGTCGGATCTCTATCAGAGCTCTTTTGAGAGCTCACCATACGTACGGTCGGGTCGGTGGTGCTGCGGCGGCTTATTTCGCGAATTGATTGGCTCTCAGTTCGAGAGACTCTATGTCCAGTTTACACGTCGCAGTATACCCCTGGAATGGTGGTTTGGTCGTGGTCTTCCTCTTCACCCTTATCTTCGTGAATACCTCATCTCA